TAGCAGGGGTTGGATTTGAACCAACGACCTCAAGATTATGAGCCTTGCGAGCTACCAGACTGCTCTACCCTACTGCTTGTATTATATAAGGTTTGTTGAATTAAAAACAACCTTTAGATTTAATGAAAAAAAAAGAAGGGTTAAAAAACCCTTCTTTTTTATGATTTGTTTATCTTAGATAACAAAAGAATTTAAAACACCTACAGCAAATACTAGAAGGATCCATAGTCCTGCACCCGTAAGAATGAAGTTACGGTTAGAAGTCCAACCTTCAGGTAATGCAAATGTAAAAGGAACACCTACTACAAGTGCAAAAGACAGGGCAATAAGTGCAAAAACTGATAATTGAAATAATGCAGTCATCTAAAACTCGTTTGATTAATCTGAATTTCATAAAGAAATTCGTGAATTCCATACATTTTGATGCCTCCGGAGAGACTCGAACTCTCACCCGATTAAAGACTACGGCCTAAACGTAGCGTGTCTACCAATTCCACCACAGAGGCATATCTTTTAATCTTTGACCTATGAATATTATATCATACCCATATGAGATCTACATCGGAGAGAGAGGGATTCGAACCCTCGGTACAGCTCTACACCGTACGGCGCATTAGCAATGCGCTACCTTAGGCCACTCGGTCATCTCTCCTGATTAGTTCTATTTTATAGATTATCAATTATTACAGAGATAATCAACTTCCAACTTTAAAAGCGTCCACGAAAATTCCTAATAGGAAACCTGCGCGAAAACGATGCCATTTGGAAATTTGTACCCATTTCCAAGAAGCACTTTCAATTAAAAATAAGAAACTAAGTAAAAAAAGTTGAGAGGGCTTAAAAAGAACAATAAAACAACTACCAAAAACAAATCCACTTAATAATTCGACAAAAGGCCAAGGAAAGTTATTTAAAAAGCGCATTATGGCAGATTTTAGTAATGGGGTAGGAAAATATCCTACCCCATTCTGATAACTAATTACTGAAAATTAACGGATCTGGATAGAAACGGTTTACTTCAATGATTAAACCAGACAAAAAGCTTACTGTTAAAAGTAGCACCACAGGTGCAGACGATAAATAAGTGACAAAATTCTTCATAAAAGTATAAAACCTATATTAATAAGCAAGACCCATACTTCTTGTAGTTTCAGCACCTAAATACACGCGAACACTTAAGAAATCTGTAGGACAAGCACTTTCACAACGCTTACAACCAACACAATCTTCAGTACGCGGTGCAGAAGCAATTTGGTTTGCTTTACAACCATCCCAAGGGACCATTTCTAAAACATCTGTTGGACAAGCACGAACACACTGTGTACAACCGATACAAGTATCGTAAATTTTAACTGAATGTGACATAATTAGATTCAAAAAAAGAAGCTTAACTTATTTTTAGGATATCATGGGTTTTTTAGGCGTCCCAAGAAAAACCACCTAAACGAGGTAATGCAGGGATACGTAAATACCAACGATTCCAACGGCGACGACGAAGTGATTTCTTTTGGAAAACTTGACGAGTTTGTGCGCGTGCCCAATAGCCTAAAGGAGCTTTTTTATTGATAGCTTCATCAGTAGACTGATCAAACCACTCAGAACTTCGCGGTGTTGTACGCCAACTAAACCCAAGTTGTAAGTTTTTCCAATCCCATTTAAATGCCATACGGCGGCGAGTAACCATATTTCGTTTTTCACGAACAAAAACACGTGGACGACTAAGTTCACGTATTTTTTCCGTATTATAAGGCCAAGCAGTAAATGACCCTTCCATTGAAGGTACACGGTAACCAGCCCCAACACGTGGTAAAGTTCGTGAAGTTAAAATCATTTTATGGTTATTCGTATCCCATCCTGTATAAAACGGGGCAGGACTTGGCATTAATTCTAAGAAAGGTTGCTGGCTATCATTACCAGGTAACAATTCTTCATGTAAAATTGGGTTTTGTTTATCACGGTCATATAGTAATTGACTCATTTTATAAACACGCCCACCTTCCATATTTTGAGCTTCTAAAGGTGTTACATAAAATAAGCGACGTGCATAACTTAAAGTCCCTTTAAACTGGTGGTTATAAACCCCATCAGTGAAAGTTCTTGAACCTCCTGGTACGAATCGTTGGAAACGTGGAGATTTTTGATAACTACGTAAACTATCATAGTAACGAGCTAATTGGACTTTACGTTTTGCTAACGCTTTTTCTTCTTCAGTTGTTAAATAATAACCTTTCGGCTGTCCTTTCATTACATTATCTACAACGTGGGAAAGAGCTTGGTGATAGACTTGTTGACGGTAATAGTTAAAAGATGACCATCGCGAAGGACCTACTGGTGAAGGACGAAGCGGTGCACGACGGCGCCATAAACGACGATCACCTTTACGCTGACTTTCTCGTGTTTGTAAGAAACGTGGACCACGTAAACCAAAAATACTACTACGGCGCTTTAATGCAGTGGAACTAAAGTTCGGGCCACCTATTCGTTTATTTCGAACACGTGGGTCATAGCGGCGACGTTTTACAACATTACGACGATATTTAATACGGTTTCGTTGAACACTTATAGAGTTTGTTGGAGGGCTATTTAACTTTAATGGTTTAAAAGCTTGACCAAAAACTGGTGGTTCTAAACTATCCTTATTTTTTGAGCGAGGAACAGAAACTTTTTGAGAAAGTTTTTTCCCTACTTCAAGATAATGCTGTAAACGTAATAAATTTGATTCATTATTTTTTAATTTTTCTGTTTCTTCGAATAGGAAAGAAAAATCTTGGCCTCGGTTTTTGCCTTGTATATCCTGTTCTGCCATCCATAGATAATTTTCTTCAGACGGTTTTAAACGCCATTGGACCATACGAGGTTTAATTAAATTCCGAACAACCCAATATTTATGGAATTTTTTGAATTCTTGAGATTTTGCCTCAAATTCAGGAATAACTTGTGAGCGAGTAGCTAACCATAGATCAAAGACCGAATTCTTTTTCTTCTTCACTGAAATAGGAAAACTTCCATTTTCACCAAAAACAGAGAATTCTTTATCTAAAGAAGTTATACCTTGATCAACTCGAGTTTTCTCTACCCAAGTTGAAACCATAGGTTCTATTGGATCATTACCTAAACTACGCTTTGACTGAATATCTACAAATGGGTTTATAGATTCTTCTTTCGAAACAGGTAATGAACGTAAGCGTCCAAAAGTTAAATAACGTGAGGCTTGAAGTAGTTCAGATCGAGTAACCCCTCGACTTTTCTTCAAATTACCCCAATACGTGTGAAGTTTAGTTAAACGGCCTGGAGACCAATTTTTAACACCTCTGATTGAATCACGGGCGATTGTACGTTCACGGCGTTCTTTAGGCCAAATAAGATCACGTAAACGTTCACCACCAGGTAAAGTTAAACTACCTAGTTTTCGAGAAAATCGTTTTAATATGTTTTGTTGAGCTGGCCAATATTCCATATTTAATAAACCACGGTCCTTAGCCCAATGAGGAAACCATTCATGGCTAATTAACATAGCTTCTAAAGCACGGCGCTTACGAGATGCAGGATAATCTGCTTTATCATAACGTGACCAAATCCAACCATCACCTAAAATTCCAGCCTCACCGCCACTAACACGCATATAATAATCACGCCATCGTGGCAGTTGTGGGTCAGATTTAACACCAACCCAATTGGACGATATATTATCTAACCCCTTATCATCAGGTACAAAACCGAAAGGTTTTGCAAATAAGTAATCCCAACTATAGTAAGGGATTGATGATAAAACAGCTGAACCATATACTAGAATCAAGATTGGATGAACTTGTTGTGTTTTCCACATTTGGTAGGGTAAACTGGAAGTTTGATACCAAATTTGTGAACCTTTCCATAAAGCCCAACCTAATACGCTTCCAAATGCACATAAACCGACAGCAATACCAAATAAATAAGTAAGTTGACCTAAATAAAACTGGAATTGTGTTGCAGAATCAAATCCTTCATTAAAGAATGATTCACTTGTTGTTGTTAATCCTGATAAATATTGACCTAATGTTGTTTGTTCAACACAACCTAAAAATAGACTTTGTAAGAAAAGTTGAGTACCCATTTTTTTATCAGTCCAATCCACAGGTATAGCTTTTTTCGAACATAATTGATCAAAAATCACTAAAAACCAAATTAAACCGATTAAAAAAGAAAATGGTTCCAATGCTGTCCAAATAGACAAGACTGGTCTAAACCCAAAAATAACAATAGCTAAAAATAGGAATTGCCCAAAAATTAAACCCACACCAGAATAAACTCCAGCAGGTATACCCTGGACAATTAAACGTCTAATCCAAAGAATTCGTGCAGGAGAAAATGGAAGAACTAAGAAAAAACTATTTAATAACCCTGGAATTAACTTATTCCAACCACTTTGTGCTGCTGGAAAAAAGCCTAAATTGTCAAAAGACTGTTCGGTACTTGTTAAGTTTAAACCCTCTTGAATAACTTGTGTTGATAATTTAGGAATAAAGATCGGGAATAACGGAAGGTTTATTAACCATTTAAAAGAAAGAAAAGAAACACATTTCCCTAAGAACCAACCAAAAAAGTGAGTAACGGCTAAAGGAAATGGTTCTTGAATTAAGAATTGGACAAAATCTGTCGTATCCTTGACAATTGCGACAAGGGACATACGCTATTTCTCCTATTAAGAAATTATTTAATTAAGACGCATTCCACCATAAAGCCAAACTTTAACACCTAAAATACCATAAAGAGTTCGAGCTGTTTTATAAGAATAATCAATATCAGCCCTTAAAGTGTGAAGTGGGATACGACCACTACGTACCCATTCTGTTCGAGCAATTTCAGCCCCGTTTAAACGACCAGAAATTTGAACTTTTACACCTAAAGCACCCATTGCTTTTGCACGTTGAATACTTTGTCGTAAAACTCTTCGAAATGGTTCACGTCGGCTTAATTTGTCTGTAATCCAATCAGCTAGAATAGCAGCTTCAGTATGACGTTTTGGAACTTGAATAATTTTAAAGAAAATATTTAAATTATACTTTCTTTCTAAATCTTTACGAATGCCTTCGATTATAGATAAAACTTGTTTTTGTTGAGAGGTATATAACCATACTCGGATTTGGCCAGGAACACGACGAATTTCAATTTTACTAACTCCTTCTAAACTTAATTTTTGACGAAGTTCATTATCTTGAATTACGTATTTTGCATAATCTTTTGGTGAAGCATACCAATTAGATAAATGCTCTTGTGTAAAACCTAATCGAAATCCTTTTGGATGTACTTTTTGACCCATAGAATTAAAATTTAAATATTTTTTTAGCGTTTTGCTTTTTTATCATTTTTCACATGACCACGGAAAGTTCGAGTAGGTGCAAATTCACCTAACTTATGACCAACCATTTGATCTGTGACAAAAACAGGAACGTGTTGACGTCCATTATGAACCCCTAAGGTATGACCTATCATATTAGGAACAATTGTACTTGAACGAGACCAAGTTAAAATTACTTTTTTCTCGTCAGCAGCAATTAGTTTTTCTAATTTTTTGAGTAAAGACGCGGAAACATAAGGACCTTTACGACTAGAGCGTGCCATAGACTTAATGAATTTTTATTAATTTATTTTATTTTTTACGACGTCGAACAATCATTTTATTAGTTGATTTGTTACCTTTACGTGTTCGAGTACCTAAAGCCACTTTACCCCAAGGAGTAGAAGGGCTTTTACGACCAACAGGAGCACGACCTTCACCACCACCATGTGGGTGATCGCACGGGTTCATTACAGCTCCTCGAACATGAGGTCGACGACCTAACCAACGAGTACGCCCAGCTTTACCAGAACATAAATTACTATTATTTACATTCCCTACTTGACCAATTGTTGCAGTACAAGTTTCTAGGACTTTTCGGATTTCCCCTGAAGGCATTTTTAATGTAATATACTCACCTTCTTTGGCTAAAATACTACACGAAGAGCCAGCAGAGCGACTAAATTGACCCCCTTTTCCAGGATGAACTTCAACGTTATGAACTTCCACACCTAAAGGAATATTCTTTAATGGAAGTGAATTTCCTACCGTTAAAGGAACATTTGGACCAGAAGCGACTTTAGTACCAACTTCTAAACCACGAGGGTGAAGAATATAACGTTTTTCACCATCTTCATAATGTAATAACGCTAAGTGAGCCTTTCTGTTCGGGTCATATTCAATACTAACAACCTGAGCAGGTATATTTTGCTTATTACGGCGAAAATCTACTTCTCTATAATTACGTTTGTGACCACCACCACGATGACGTGTTGTTTTAACTCCACGGTGGTTACGACCAAATTTTCGGGCATACCCGTGAGTTAATGCTTTTTCGGGTTTCGACTTTGTTAATTCGGAAAAATCGGCAGCCACTTGGTGACGTGTACCAGGTGTTACTGAACGAGTTTTAGTTAAGATACCCATAATAAGATTCGATTTTTAATAATGTTTTATTAGCTTTATTCAGACTCAGAGAAAGTGTAGTCTAGTGTTTGACTACCTTGAAGTTGAACAATAGCTCTTTTCTGTGTTTTTAATTGACGAGGTAAACGATAAGTACGTATAGAACTTACCTGTACTTTAAAAAGATCCTCGATAAAAAATTTAATTTGAGGCTTCGTCCATTCACGGTTAAGATCAAATGTATATTGACCTTCTTCCATTAGACGAAGGGATTTCTCAGTTAAGACTGGACGGATCATAAGTATACTCTGATTCAATATTATAATTGAGCCAAATACTAAAATAATAGATTTATTTTATATAAATGCCCGTTTATATTTTAAGACTTTTTTTAAGTTTTGTAGAGGTTTTTCAAAACGTGAGTCAGATTTTTAGAATAGGCCCTACCGGGATCGAACCGATGACATCGTGCTTGTAAGGCACGCGCTCTACCAACTGAGCTAAAGGCCTGATGTTATATCTTATATGTTTAATATACTAAATTCTTTAATTAAAATCAAGTTTTTTGAGAGGGGATAAACCCCTCCCAAAAAAGTAAACTTAAGATCCAGTAAATACTGCAGTGTATTCTTTAATACCTTCGATTAAAGTATTTTCTACTTCAGTACTGAAAACAAAATCTTTACGGATTGTGTCTCCATATGCGGATTTTTGAGTTCGTAAGTAATTTAATAAACCAGCAGTAAATTCTTGAACTTTTGGTGCATCAATTACATCTAAGTAACCATTTGTACCTGCATAGATCATAGCAACTTGATCTTCTACATCATATGGTTTACTTTGAGGTTGTTTTAGAAGTTCACGTAAACGAACACCACGAGCTAATTGAGCTTGTGTAGCAGCATCTAAATCAGAAGCGAACTGTGAGAAAGCCTCTAATTCATCAAACTGAGCTAATTCTAATTTCAGCTTACCAGCAACTTTCTTCATTGCTTTTACTTGTGCAGCTGAACCTACACGTGAAACAGAAATACCTACGTTAATAGCTGGTCGCATACCACTGTTGAAAATATCAGCAGATAAGAAAATTTGACCATCTGTAATTGAGATAACGTTCGTTGGAATATATGCAGATACATCCCCACCTTGTGTCTCAATAATAGGTAAAGCTGTCATACTACCTTCGCCTAAAGCATCATTTAATTTTGCTGCACGCTCTAAAAGACGTGAGTGAAGATAGAATACATCCCCTGGGTAAGCCTCACGGCCTGGTGGACGACGTAGTAATAATGACATTTGACGATAAGCTTGTGCTTGTTTCGATAAATCATCATAAATTACTAATGTGTGACGTCCGTTATACATGAAGTATTCTGCTAAAGCAGCTCCAGTATAAGGTGCTAAATATTGTAGAGTCGCTGGTGAATCAGCGTTAGCTGCAACAATAGTTGTGTACTCCATAGCACCATTGCTTTCTAGAGTATCGATAATTTGAGCAACAGTAGATGCTTTCTGACCAATTGCTACATAAATACATACTACATCTTTACCTTTTTGGTTAAGAATTGTATCTGTTGCAATTGCAGTTTTTCCTGTTTGACGGTCACCAATGATAAGTTCACGTTGACCACGACCAATTGGAATCATTGCATCAACAGCAACTAAACCTGTTTGAAGAGGTTCATATACTGAACGACGAGAAATAATTCCTGGTGCATTTGATTCAATTAAACGTGTATCAGTGGCAGGAATCTCACCTTTACCATCAATTGGACGAGCTAGAGGGTCAACTAATCGACCTAAGAACTTGTCACCTACAGGGATTTGAGCAATTTTACCAGTTGCACGAACAGAACTACCTTCTTGGATAGATAAACCTTCACCCATTAATACAACACCTACGTTGTCGGATTCTAAGTTTAAGGCAATACCAATAGTTCCATCTTCAAATTCAAGTAATTCCCCGGCCATTGCTCGGTCTAAACCATAAACACGAGCGATACCATCACCTACTTGTAAAACAGTACCAACATTAGTAACGTCTACTTGTTGTGTATAGTCTTCAATTTGTTGGCGGAGAATTGTACTAATTTCGTCTGGACGAATTTTGACCATGTTTCTTTCCTATACTAAAGCTACTTCTTTTTCGGAATCAATTAAATCTACAACTTTAGATAAAGTTGCATTTTGACCTACTTGATTCACATGAGTTACGAGATAAGTACGTGCTTTGGAAATGCTGCTATGAACCATATGGTTATAAAGAGTTTTAGCCATACGTGCGCGCGCTAAATTCGAATCATTATCAAATTTTTGATTTACACGATCAAGTTCTAAAGCATATTGTGCTTGGATAGTTTCTTTTTCTTTAAGAGCTGTTCCAGGCGCTGCTTTTTGAATTGATTGTGCTTTTCCTTTAGCTTCATCTAAAAGAGCTACAGCAGCATTTAGTTCTTTTTGCGCTTGTTCATAACGTTCATTTGCTTCATTAAGTGCCGATAAAATACCATTTTTACGTTCACTTAATGCAGTTTTAAAAGCATCCCCAATCACTAAAAATACCACACTAAGTACAATACTAAGATTGATTAGGTTGGTTTCAAAAATATTTGTATTAAGTTCAATGCCCATAAAACTAATTTGTTTGTTTTATGATTTTTGGGTTATGATGCAAAAGGGTTTGCGAAGATTAATGCAAGAGCAACTACTAGACCATAAATAGTCAGAGACTCCATGAATGCGAAACTTAATAAAAGTGCACCACGGATTTTACCTTCAGCTTCAGGCTGACGAGCAATACCTTCTACAGCGTAACCTGCAGCAGTTCCTTGACCAATACCAGGTCCAATGGAACCTAAACCAACAGCTAAACCAGCAGCAACAACAGAAGCAGCAGCAATTAATGGATTCATAATCGTTTTTCCGTAATTATAAGATTATATTTAAGAAATTAAATTAAAATTGAATTAATTTAATATAGATTGTTAAAAAAGTAAATTAAAAATTAATGATGATCTTCTAAAGATTCACCAATATAAGCACCAGCAAGAGTAGCAAAAACTAATGCTTGGATGGCACTTGTAAATAACCCTAACAACATTAAAGGGACAGGGACAAGTAGTGGTACTAAAAGAAGAAGTACACCAACTACAAGTTCATCCGCTAAAATATTTCCGAATAAACGGAAACAAAGTGATAGAGGTTTTGTGAAGTCTTCTAAGACATTAATAGGTAATAAAAAAGGAGCCGGCTCAACATAACGTTTGAAATAGCTAATACCTTTTTTACTAATCCCTGCATAAAAATATGCAATGGACGTTAATAAAGCTAAAGCAGCCGTAGTATTGATGTCATTTGTAGGTGCACCAAGTTCACCGTTTGGTAATTCAATAACACGCCAAGGCAGTAAAGCTCCTGACCAGTTAGAGACAAAGATAAATAAGAAAATCGTTCCAATGTAAGGAACCCATTCTTTATGTTCTTCTTCACCAATTTGAGTTTTAGCAATATCACGAATAAATTCTAATGCAAACTCAGTAACATTTTGTAATCCTTCAGGAATAGCCTGAAGATTACTGTTTCCTAAGATAGATACGATACCTATTGCAAGTAGAACGAACCATGAAGTAAGTAAACTTTCACCGTGAACCGCTACATCTCCAAAGCGCCAATATAAGTGTTGACCAACTGATAGAGAAGCAATAGTAGCTAAATTCATCTTCGAACCTTTTATAAAGATATTTTGACTGAGAGATAAATCTTATAATTGAAATAAACCTCTGTTTATATTTTATCAGCCTAACCTAAAACAAGAAAGATTAGGGGTTTAAGCTTTACTGATTTCACCAGATAAATCAGTTAAGATAGTACGAATTGCTTTAATAGAATCGTCATTTACAGGAATAAAAAGATCCGCTGAGTCCGGATTACAATTACTATCTAGTAAAGTAACGGTACGAATACCTAATTTCTTGCATTCATTTAAAGCGATTGATTCTTCTTTTTGACCCGCAATAATTACTACATCCGGTATAGATCGCATTGATTCAATACCACCTAAATACTTTTGTAAACGTGCATGCTCACGTGAAAAAGAAGATTTTAATTTTTTCGGAAGAGTTTCTGTTACCCCTTGACGTTGGACTAATTCCATTCGATTTAATAAACCAATCGAACGACGTAATGTAGTCCAATTAGTTAATAAACCTCCTAGCCAACGTTGATTGATGTAATAGGAATTACATGATTTAGCAGCTAAGGCAATTGAATGAGCTGCTTGAGGTTTTGTGCCTACAAATAAAAACGTGCTATTTTGTTTTTTAGCACGAGAAACAAATTGTTTGACTTGGTTTAAGTATGCATAACTTTGAACTAAATCTAAGATATGAACACCGTCACGACTGTCTACAATAAATGGGGCCATTTTAGGGTGCCACGAACGTGGCGCGTGACCTAAATGACCTCCAACTTTTACTAATTGTTCAAAAAACATTATTTTTTAGTTAAACTTTCTTTTTTTATTTTATCAATAATTTTGGTAAGTTGTAAGGATTAAAAAAAACTTAATTAAAGAGTTGACTAGCTCGGTGGCCAGTACCCGATGGTAAACTTTGCCCTAAAATTACATGTTCTTTTAAGCCCCTTACCGGATCTTGTTGTGCTTCAAGAGAACAACGAAGGAGAACTCGAATAGTATCTTGGAAACTTGCAGGCGATAGAAAACCTTGTTTTTGTAAAGCTGCTTTCGTTATTCCAATTAGAGTTGGTTCATATGTAAGTTCTTCCATATCTAAAGCTTTTAAAGCAGAACAAAAAGCTTCTGCTTCTTCTAAAGCAATTAAATCACCTGGAACACATGGACTATCACCCGAAAAATTAATTAATACTTTTGAGGTCATTTGTCTGACAATTACTTCAAGATGTTTATCATCAATATGAACCCCTTGGTCTAAATAAGCTTCTTGGATTCGGCAAATTAAACGCTCTTGTATAAAAGTAAACGCTAATTTTGTTGCTTGTGGTGCAGTTAAACCTTGTTTTAATAAGGAGTTAAACATCAAAATCATTTGTTCCGATAATCCGGTAGATGAACGAGCTTCAAATAAAGCATCAATTCGGGGTAAACCTTGAACAATATCACCTGAAATTGGAGTGGTATAAACAAAGAAACCTAAGAATGTTCCACGTGGAAGCCACTTACCTTCATTACCTGAATCAAAACCTTGGTCAGAAAAACCTTGTAAATTTTTCAAATTAACGAAAGTACGTTGAGCTTTACGGATCCCAAGCCAATTTCTTTGCCAACTTATAATACGACCTGTATTTAAATTTACCTGGTTTAAACGATATCCCGTTTTTTCAAAAACATAGTGGCCTAGCTTTGTCTTTGCTTTTAGCCTTTCAGTTTTTTGTAAATCAGAGTTTTGAAAAAGTGTACATTTTGATTGAATTTCACCTACTTCGATTTTATCACCAAATGAATTTTTTCTACTTAATTGGCTTAAGGAAGAACCTGCTAATAACCAAATAGATTGAATATTTTCATCAGAATCTGAACTGAAAACCCATTGAGCATTGAGACCAGTACCAGCTTTATATTGGTTTAATACTGGGTTGGTATTAGTTTTTGCTAATGGCCAAAAAGCTAAATCTTGGAATCTACGGACCCATTGACCATGACGCACCAGTAAACAAGTACCAGCTGGGACTTTATAATCTAAACGTTCGATTTTTTCTTCATTGGAGGAAAAAATAGAAAATTTACACGTTTGATAAACAATAAAGCCTAATTCACCAATAGAAGTACGAACTAAACGTCCAGGTACTTTAGTTAAAAAACATAATCGACCCGCTTTAGGTGCACGTAATCGACTACTACGTTGCCCGGCAACTGCACCTCCAGTATGGAATGTCCGCATTGTTAGTTGCGTACCAGGCTCACCAATTGATTGGGCTGCTAAAATACCTACAGCTTCACCCACTTGAACAGTTTGTCCACGACCTAAGTTCCACCCATAGCACATTTGACATACATCAGGGCTACCTGTCCCTAAATTAGGGACACAAGTTAATGGAGAACGTACATGTACTTTTTTATTAGAACTTAATGTTTCGGCTAATTGGCTATCAATGACTTGGTTAGTTGGAAGTAAAACTCGTCCTAATAACCGCTTATTTAGGGGACGTAGAAGAAGACCTTCTGGAGTTTTTAAGTCAGTTAACAAAATACCTTTTTGTGTTCCACAATCAATTCGTCTGATTAAAACATCTTGGGCAACATCTACTAAACGACGAGTTAAATAACCAGATTTTGCAGTTCGTAATGCTGTATCTACTAAACCCTTTCGGGCCCCATAACATGACAGCATATACTCAGTAACTGTTAAGCCTTCTCGAAAGGAGTGTTGAACCGGTAATGTAAGGATATTACCCATAGGATCTACCATTAAACCACGCATCCCTACTAATTGACGAACCTGTGTCAAACTACCTCGGGCACCTGAAAAGGCCATCATATAGATTGGGTTTAATGGGTCTGTTTGAAGAAAATGATCTACGACAGCATCCTTTAATACCTCACTTGCTCCCGACCAAGAGTCAATTACCCGTTGTGCTTTTTCAGAACCAATGGATTGGCCTGCAAACGAGGATTGAACAAATTTTGATGTTGCATCAACAAACCCTATTTTTAAGGGCGGAGCTGATAAATCATCAACCCCTAATGAAACACCTGCTCGGGTAGCATAGCCAAAACCAAGTGTTTTGAACCTTTCCAATGCATTAATGGTTTGCCAACCCCCCAATCGACTTAATAACCAAGCAATGAATAAACGCAGCTTGGTTTTATCAAAATGTTGATTGAAATACATCATAAATTGCTTGATTCCATAAAATACGTCCGGTTGTTGTTTTAATATATTGATGACTTAAATATCCTAGTTTGTTATAAACTCGAATACATTCATTATAGATTTCAATCCGGTACCCTTTTGAATTAATTCGAACTTCTAAAGGTTTCATTTTTCCTGACCACCCTGTAAAGTTATCTTTCCAACGAACCCAAATCCAAGTATGTAACCCGATTTTATTATTTTCATGGGCAAAAATAACTTCTTCGAAGCTATTAAAAAACCCTTTTTGGTAAATCCTTGCATCTGCTGTTAAAAAATAACAACCTAAAACCATATCTTGACTAGGTAATGTAACAGGTTGACCTGTTGCAGGTGAAAGCAAATTGTGAGTAGCTAACATTAATATACGGGCTTCACTCTGTGCTTCAATAGACAGGGGAATATGAACCGCCATCTGATCACCATCAAAATCAGCATTAAATGCTGGACAAACCAAAGGGTGCAGTAAAATAGCACGGCCAGAAACAACTTTTGGCTCAAAAGCTTGAATACCTAACCTGTGAAGTGTAGGGGCACGGTTTAATAAAATAGGGTGTTCAGCTATACATGATTGAATTAAAGGCCAAAATCTACTAGCAGGATTTTGAAGAAAAGTTTTAGCTTGTCTAACAGATCGTGCTAACTGGGAACGGCCTATTAAACGAGCCACTAAAAATGGTTGAAATAGCTCTAAAACCATCTCACGTGGCAAGCCACATTGATTTAAGCGTAGTTGGGGTCCTACAACAATAACAGAACGACCAGAATAATCAATACGTTTACCTAACAAGTTTTGTCGAAAACGGCCTTGCTTTCCTCGTAAACTTTCGGAAAGAGATTTTAGGTGACGCTTCTGACTAAACGGAGTATTGGAACGTTTATTTTCAATTAATTGGTCAATTGCTTCTTGTAATAAACGCTTTTCCATTAAAACCGCACCCCATAATCCTAATTGGACAAATGTTTGATAACGGTTATTACGTATTAAAATTTTACGATAAAGAGTGTTTAAGTCTGAAACAGCAAAAACACCATTCGGTAAACGTAAAATTGGGCGTAAATCGGGAGGTAATACAGGAATTGCTTTTAGAATAAACCAATCTGGTTCAATAGATCCTTCAACTAAAGCATTAATAACTTTTAAGCGACGTACATCTTTTTTTAATTTAGTAAAACTACGTGAAAAAGATTTTGGTGGTTGCTTAAATCGATGCTCAATTGGAGATAAAATTGATAACTCTTTTTGAATATCTGAAATGGATTTTAATATTATTTGAAGGTCACGTTCTAAATGAACTTGACGTAATAAATATTCAATAGCTTCACCACCAGTACACAATTTTGTAAATTGAATTTTACGTTTTAATTTGACAGGTTTAGAGTTCTGGTTGAAAGGTTTAATATGGGAATTTTTATCAAAATTCCGCATACCAAAAGATGCTACTAGCCCTAATTCAAAACGGTTAGGATTTAATCGTTTCGAATTGGAACTAGTAGAACTGGGTATAACCTCATGGCTTAAAGCATACCCAAAAGAAGTAAACGAGTTAGATTCGTTAGAAATAATTTTTATTGTTTGATGACAATAAGCAAACTCTAACAAATCTTTTCGTTTCAAGTTTAAAAGTAAAGCTAAATAATTTGGAACACTCTTTAAAAGCCATGGATGAACCACCGGAGTCTTTAATTCAATATAACCTAATCTGTAACGTCGAATCCGAGGATTCTTTTTCTCGACAAAACATTTTGGGCAATACTGAAAAGATTTTACTGTACCACGGCGTTCCATTTTTCCTAAAAAACCACACCAACAATCATTTTCAATTGTTGGTCCAAAAATAGCTTCACAAAAAAGACCTCCGGGTACTGGTTTTTGGGTTCTATATTGAAGAGTTTCTGGGTTTGTCACTTCACCAATAATTTGGCCATTTGGAAGCTTTCGTTGAGCCCAATGGCGTACCATTTCAGGTGAGGCAAACCGGATAGACGTGTGGCCTATATTAATCATAGGTTTTTTTTATTAAATTTAACTAGGGTATTGAAAATCTAAACCTAAGGCTCGTAACTCATTTGCTAAAACTTGGAACGATTCAGGTCGGTTACTTTGGTCATAATTAATAGGTGTAGGGCCGTAGTGATTACGGAGTATTTCACTTGCTGCCTGTTGACGACCTACTAAATCGTCTGCTTTGATACTTAACATTTCATGTAATAAATAAGCAGCCCCATAACCTTCAATCGCCCAAACTTCCATTTCCCCTAAACGTTGACCACCTTGTCGAGAACGACCGCGGACAGGTTGTTGGGTAATTAGGGAATAAGGTCCTGTAGAACGAGCATGGATTTTCTCATCTACTTGGTGTTCTAATTTAAGAATATACGATTGAGTAACTAAAATACTTTGTTCAAAAACGTCACCTGTTCGACCATCAAAAACTCGACTTTTACCTGATGATTGTGGATCAAATAACCATGTTTGACCAGTCTTATTCCGAGCATGGGCTAATTGGCTATAAACAATCCCACGTGAAGTTTCAGAACCAAAACCTTCATCAAAAGGTAAGACACGGAAACAACGGCCAAGATAACGACTCGCTAAGCCTAAAAGTCCTTCATATACTTGACCCACATTCATACGTGAAGGAATACCTAATGGGTTTAGTACAATATCTACGTCCAATCCATTTTGTAAATAAGGCATGTCTTGACGAGGTAAAATACGAGAAATTACACCCTTATTACCATGACGTCCCGCGATCTTATCTCCCACTTGAATACGTCTTTGTTGGGCTATATAAATACGAAAACTACAACTATCAGTATTCTTGTTTGGGAAAGTTTCAACACGGATTACTCGGCCTTCAACATATTTGGGTAAACGGAAAGAAGCATCTTGGTAAGCAGGGGGCTTTGTACCAAAAATAGCATGAACTAATCGCTCTTCTGGTCGTAATTCAGTTTGAGTTGGGATAAGTTTCCCTACAAGGATGTCATTAGGTTCAACCCATACACCTTCACGAACTACACCACGAAAATCTAGTTTGTCTAATTGACTTTGCTTTAATTTCGGAATAGCATGTTTTGGTGTGCAGTCCCCAGAGAGTTTTTCTTGTATTTGTTTTTTACCAATACGGCGAGTTGTCAACTCTGTCTCATATTTCTCAATATGAATCGAAGTTAAAACATCTTTATAAACTAAGGACTCGTTAATTAGAACAGAATCTTCATAGTTATAACCTTCCCACGGCATATACGCAACGCAAAGGTTTCGACCTAAAGCTAATTCACCCCCTTTGGTAGCATAGCCTTCAGCTAATAAGTCACCTGTTTGAATCCAATCACCTTCAAATACAATTGGTTTTTGGTCAATACATGTTCCTTGGTTTGTTGTCTCGTAACGACCAAGCTGATATTCAATAGTTTCAAATAAACCTATAGGTTTACGCCAATGAATTAAGCTATGAATCAAGATTTTCTTACCACTTACATAGTAAACATAACCACTAGCTAAGGCTCGAACACCAGCACGTGTATCACTAACGATGACACTTTCTAACCCTGTTCCTACAAAAGGTCGTTCATTCTGTAAGATTGGGACAGCTTGACGTTGCATATTGGAACCCATTAAGGCCCTGTTACCATCATCATGTTCCATAAAAGGGATTAATGAGGCTCCTAAAGAAAACACTTGGTTTGGTAATACCCCAAAATAATTAATATCTTTTGATGGTAAATACGCAAAATCTTGGCCTGAACGCCCTAATAAAGTAGTTTCAGGTAAAAAACCACTTTTTGAAACTAAAAGTTCATTAGGAATAACCCAAACTTGGTTCTCTTGGTTAGGTGATAAATAAACAGCACCTTTCTTTTTGAAGACTCTTTGGTCTTTAATAGGCCAATAAGGTGTTTCAAAAAAACCATATAAATTTACACGAGTACAGTATGAAGGAGAATTTACTAAACCTGTATTTTGCCCTTCAGGGGTTTCTACAGGACATAGTCGACCAAAATGACTTGGGTGAATCCCTCGTACAGCAATACCAGCATGTTCTCTTGTTAAACCACCAGGACCTAATGAAGTACTTCGACGGGCATGAGTCATCGCGTCAATTGGGTTTGTTTGGTGCGCTGGTTGAGATACTGCACTAGTTGCAAAAAACGAATGGTAAGCTGATGTTATACGGTAAGATAATGCATTACTAATTGTTTGATTATCAGTTTTAAAATATTTATGTGAAGTTTTATTTAATAAAACTTTTGAACATGAATTATTTTTTATTCGTATAGGGTTTACTTGTTTTCCTAAAAGAGTGTTTTTAAATAATGATCCACTAAAATGGACATTTTCCACACCCCAATAAAGTTTTATATCATTTCCTGTGTTATTAAAAGGTTGTTCTGAAAAAGATTCTTGTAAAGTTGAACGGAAATTTTTTAAATTAATTTTCAATGCATTTTGAAATGATTCTTGTAAAAAATCACCACAAGATCTTAACCTTTTATTTTGAAGATGATCAATATCATCTTTTTCTATAAGCCCGGTACTTAAGGCTGCTAATTGATTGAAGATTCCAAAAATATCATCAGGGCTTATTGATTGATAATTTAAAGGTGTAGATAACCCTAATCTTCGGTTTACACGTAAACGTCCTATTGTACCTAATCGATAATTATAATAGTTGAAAAAACGTTGATAGAATGCACGTCTTGACCCTAAACCTTTTTTTGAACGAAAACCTAATGTTAATAAAGCATCTTGAATAGATAAATCTTTATTAAATGTTTCCAATTCATCAGTTTTAAGGTTAAAGAAAGATTCTATTTGCTTAGAGCTAACGCCCATTGCACGAAGAAAAACAAAAATAGATGAACGTTGATCTTTTGTTTTTCCCCATTGAATTGAAAAAAGTCCAGTAGGACTAATAAAAAAACGTAACCAAGTCCCTTGTTGCGGTAAGATAAGAATTTCAAACCTTTTAAACAGTGTTAATCCTACTTGTTCTAAAGGAATCAAATTTTGGAAATCTGCTTGATTGATAGCATCTTCAGCTTCATCTAACAGAGATGCATAACAACCTGCACTTCGAATTAATTGGTGAAGTACTATACGGCGTAACCCACGTACTAAAAACCAACCTCCCGATGTACAGATAGGAATTGAACCAAAAGAAACCCATTCTTTTCTAAAAAGGTTTTTCTCCCAATCTATAAAACTAACCAAAAAGTAAACTGAAATATTATACGTAGTCCGTTGTAAAAAAGCCTCTTTAATTGTTAATTTAGGAGCCTCAAATACAATAGAATCAGTATCTATATTTACTTGGATTTTACCCTTTTGTAAGTAAATTGGAAAAATTTGTTCTAATTCTTGTACTAAGCCTTGGTTTAAAAACTTAAAGAAACTCTGGCGGTGAGCTTCTGCCATATCAGGAAGAGAATATTGATATGTTCTTCCTGATACTTGCAAAGTGTTAAAGCAGAATCTTTTCATTTTGGCTGGTTAAGCAACAGCTACTTCGTCAATTAAACCATATTCTTTAGCTTCAGCGGCTGTCATAAACCAATCACGATCCATATCTCTGGAAATAACCGAGACTGGTTGGTTTGTGCGATCAGAATAAATTTGAGCTACTTGACGTCTAATTCGCATAACTTCAATAGATTCCTCAAAAATTTCTGCAGCCTGACCTTGGTTACCACCTTCTGGCTGGTGAATCATCATACGGGAATGTGGTAAACCAATTCGCTTACCTCGAGTACCTCCAGTTAAAATAAACGAAGCCATAGAAGCTGCTGTACCTACACAAAGTGTTGTAATATCAACTCCTACATAATGCATTGCATCATACACACCAATACCGGATGTAACGGATCCACCTGGTGAATTAATATAAACAAATAATTCACGGTTTTCATCTTCAGAGGATAGATATAACATAATACCAATTAACTGGTTAGCTAGTTCATCATCTAATTCATTACATAAAAACAGTAGACCTTCACGGTATAAACGGTTATATAAATCAATCCATTGTGGGACAGATTCGCCTGGAAGACGGAAAGCTACCTTAGGAACACCTATAGGCATAATTTAATTTTAAATCTTATAGATTTTAGCTCTTTAAAGAGAACTTATTCATTCTTGTATAACTTTATTCATTCCACGCCCTGTAAGACTTGAACTCACGACATTAGGTTTTGGAAACCTACGTTCTACCAACTGAACTAAGGGCGTATATTAGGGGGATTGGGGCCTCGGGGTGACAGGATTTGAACCTGCGACCCCCTGTTCCCAAAACAGGTGCGCTACCAAGCTGCGCCACACCCCGGTATTTATATTCTATCCTTCCTTTTTTAACAAGTCAAGGTTTGGTGAAATGCAAAAAAAACACAATGAAACAAAAAAGCGCCTTGGCCTATTAAACAAATTGGCTCTATGATATAATTTATGATAGAAATTTAGGTTTCTTTAATTTTTTAGAATTTATATAAAACTTTAAAAATATGTCGCGCTATCGTGGGCCACGTGTTAAAATTGTTAAACGCTTAGGGACTCTTCCAGGTTTAACTAGAAAGTCACCTAAAAAACGTTCAAACCGAAGTAGATTATCACAATATGGTATTCGACTTTGTGAAAAACAAAAACTTCGTTATCATTACGGTCTTAGCGAACACCAATTACTTCGCTATGTAAAACAAGCTAAACAAGCTAGCGGTTCTACAAGCCGTTCACTTATGAAAAGTTTAGAGTTACGTCTTGATAATATTGTTTTCCGTTTAGGTTTTGCTCCTACAATCGTAGCAGCTCGTCAAATGATTAGCCATGGTCATATTCAGGTCAATGGTAACTCATTAAACATCCCAAGTTATAGTTGTAAGATCGGTGATTCTATCGAAGTGCAACCAACTAAAACATCTCAAACTCTTGTGGAGAATTATATTCAAAATACTCCACGCCGCTCAAAGCGTGCTTCAATTCCCCCTCATTTAAATTTACGCCAAAATGCATTATCTGGTCATGTACAATCAGAACCAAGATTAGATTGGACTGGCTTACAGATTAATGAATTATTAGTAGTTGAGTTTTACAGCTAAATAACTCAACACTATGGCGACATAGCCAAGTGGTAAGGCAGGGGATTGCAAATCCTTGATCCCCAGTTCGAATCTGGGTGTCGCCTCCATATTACATAAAAATGTTTGAAATTTTAAATAATCACAGTATTTAGTAAATGTTTTTAGTAAAAGTTAAAAACATATGCAAAAATAATACTAGGAGGACTTCTTATTATGATGGAAACAAATATTCTAGGTCTTATTGCTACCGCTTTATTTGTAATTATTCCTACTTCTTTTCTATTAATTCTATTCGTAAAAACAGAGGCTAGTTCTTCATAAGAATAGAACCTAGTAAACCCTTAAACTAAATTACTTTTATTTAATCCTTTTATAAAGGTTTTCAAGATATGCAAATGATTTGGCTTGCTAAATTACCGGAAGCGTACGCTCCTTTTGATCCAATTGTTGATGTTTTACCTGTAATTCCGATTTTATTTTTCTTATTAGCGTTTGTGTGGCAAGCTGCTGTAAGTTTTCGCTAAAATAAAAAAGGACGGGTTAGTAGCTCAGTAGGTAGAGCATTCGGCTTTTAACCGACTGGTCGTGGGTTCGAATCCCACCTGACCCAGTCGGTCCGCTGGGATAGCTCAGTTGGTAGAGCAGAGGATTGAAAATCCTCGTGTCACCGGTTCAAATCCGGTTCCTGGCAATGGGGTGTCGCCAAGTGGTAAGGCAGCGGGTTTTGATCCCGCCATTCAGAGGTTCGATCCCTTTCACCCCAGTTTTTAAATTAGTTACTATTTTCTATGGATTTTTCCGCACTTTTTTCTGCTGTTTTTATTGGCTCCTTTGTATTTAGCCTAACAGTTTATTCAGTATACTTAGGTTTTGGACCAGGTTCTGAAGACTTACGTGATCCTTTTGAGGAGCACGAAGATTAATTGCATCTAGCTGGATTCGAACCAGCGATGTCCTTTAAGGAAGGAGGATTATGAGTCCCCTGCCTTCGACCCCTCGGCCATAGATGCAAATACCCCCTGAATTAATTCAGGGGGTATTTTTTTTTCATTTTATATAAAATGCCTTTGTAGTGAAACGGATTATCACATCGACCTTCTAAGTCGAGATTTCTGGTTCGAGTCCAGACTGAGGTAATAATACCTATTTACTAGGTAATGACCATTCTACACCTGATTGAGAAACTAAATTTAAAGCTTTTTCAAATAAAGAATCAGATTCACCTTCTTTACTACTCATTAATTCTTTAAATTTTTCTTCACTTAATGAAAAGCCTTCACTTTTTAAAGAATCAAAGACTTTCTTTAAATTAGTCTCGTTTGGTTTTTTACGCCATTCTTGGCGTAACTTTGTTTCAAAATCAGGGTATAAACCTTTTTTCACCCCATAGCTAATTTGACCACGTCGTTTTAATGGAGCTTCCTTATAAAGAAGGAGTAACTCAGCTAAAGCTTGTTTTAGTAGTGGACGTGGGACAATTAAGTCTAACAAACCATGTTTTAAAAGATATTCAGATGTTTGGAAATTATCCGGTAACTTTTCTTGTAAAGTTTGTTCAATTACACGTCGACCAGCAAAACCGATTAAAGCCTTTGGCTCCGCTAAAATAAGATCTCCTAACATGGCAAAACTTGCTGTAACCCCCCCAGTTGTTGGGGATGTTAAGACAGAAAGATAAAATAAATTTGCTTCATGTTGGTGTACATGAAGAGCTGCGGATATCTTAGCCATTTGCATTAAACTAAGGATCCCTTCTTGCATTCGGGCTCCGCCCGAAGTACAAACTAAGATCACAGGTAATCCTAGTTTTGTAGCATGTTCAATTAAACGGGTAATTTTTTCCCCTACAACTGAACCCATACTACCACCCATAAAATTAAAATCCATTACGCCTAAAGCGATAGGAATTCCTTCTATATTACCAATACCTGTTTGGATCGCATCGTTTAGACCAGTACGTTCTTGCGCTTCAACTATTCGATCAGCATAAGCTTTTTGATCTCTAAAGTTTAAAGGGTCACAAGGTTGTAAATGATTATCTAAAGGTTGCCAAGTATTTTCATCAATTAAATATTCAATCCGATCTTGGCTTGTTAATTGAAGGTGGTGGCTACAATTCAAACACACATGATGGTGTTCTTTTAAGTGTTTAATATAGAGGATAGATCCACATTGATCACATTTTGTCCAAAGTACTTTACTCATTTAAAAAATATAAATCCAATAGTCTAGAATTGATTTGGTTTTTTTGGTGTTTGACTTACTCACTCTCAATTACAAGCTGAAGAATATTTTTAAAATCTTCTGGATTCGATAAAGCTAATTGAGCTAATACTTTTCGATTTAATAGGACTTGGCTTTGTGCCAATTTATTAATAAATTGACTGTAACCAATACCATATAAACGAGTAGCACTATTACAACGGATAATCCATTGTCGACGAGCTTCTCTCTTTTTATTACGGCGATCTACATAAGCATAACGTAATGCTTTCATGTTATGCTGCTGTGCTGATCGGAATAATTTAGAGTTAGCGCTTCGTGCTCCTTTCGTCTCTTTAAGTACTTGACGTCGTCTTTTACGTGCGACAGATCCACGTTTAACTCGTGCCATTTATTTTTGCCCTCCTCGACGACGAACAATAGCCACAAGACACATTTGACGAGCACGTTTTACTGATCTAGCAAGCTGACGCTGTTGTTTTGCTGTTAAACCAGTAATACGGCGTGGTAAAATACGACCTTGTGTTGAAATATGACGTCGTAATAATGTTGTATTTTTATAGTCAATAACATTACCTAAGCTTCCCTGACGAACAGTTTCTTTCTGTGCCGAACGGCGCTTTGGTGATGTTTCTTTCAAGTCTGCTATAAAATCACGTCGTTTTCCTTCTGATAAAATCCGTTGACGGATTTTTAAATTTGATGGTTTACTCATAATTTTTTACTATTTTAACACAATTAACTACGACGATTTGCTTCGGCCATGCGGTGCATTTCATCGCGGCGTTTAACCGCCCCACCTAATTGTTGTGAAGCATCTAGTAGCTCTTGACTTAATTTAGAAACCATTCCTTTACCGGCGCGTGCGCGGGCTGACTGAAGAATCCAACGGATAGCCATTGAACGTCCTCTGCGTGGGTCTAAAAGATTAGGTGTTTGATATGTTGATCCTCGTACACGTTTAGCTTTAACTAAAGTTGATGGTGTAGCATTTTGAATAGCTTGCTCAACTACTTGTACTGGGTTTTGTTGAGTTTGACTTTCAATCTCATCCATTACTCCATAAACAATTCGATAAGCTAATGCTTTTTTACCATCCTTAAGTACTTGATTAACTAAAGCCTGTATACTAACGTTCTGATAAATGGGATCAGGTTTTAATTCACGTTGTAACGTTTTGGATGATTTCTTACGTGGCATATTTTTTTCTTAAACTAAATAACCTTTTAAAGGGTTAAATAAATCAAATAAATAATCAACCGCACTTAATATAGCACGGCGGGGATGAATACTATTATCTGTTAATAATTCCAAAAAGATATATTCATTTTCGTCCCCTGTAATAGGATTTAATTCTTTTTGTATTGTATAATTAACGCGCTTTATCGGAAAGAATGACCCTCCAATAGCTAGAAAAGGAGTAGTTTTAGATGAAAACGACTTGGGATTAAATTTTGTCCCGTATTCAATACGGAATTCTCCAGAAAGTTGACCATCACTACTTAATGAAGCAATTACTTGATTAGGGTCAACAACTTTTAATCCTTTAGGTAATACTAAATCTTTAGCATATACCAAACAAGGACCTTGCTTATTGACAAAACCTAAAAATGTTTTCGTTTCAATATCGAAGTCATTAGTTAAAACAACTTCCCGTAAATTTAATAATATTTCAAGAACGGATTCCCTAACTCCTTCAAGAACCATAAATTCATGTTTAGCTCCTTGTAAGGAAACACTTGTAATGCCCCAACCAGGAACACCGTCTAATAAAGCTCGTCTTAAATTGTTAGCAATGGTAAGGCCTTGTCCTTGTTGAATAGGGCCTAACCCAAACCTTGTATAACGTCTTGTAGGCGACAATAATTGATCGACTAAACAATCGATATGGTATTTTTGAGTCATACACTCTAAAGTCTGCGTTGTTTTGGTGGACGACAACCATTATGAGGTAAACCTGTAGTTTCACGGAAAAGCGTAACCACAAGTCCTGTTTTACTGATTGCTCTTGTTGCTGCTCGTCGACCAGGGCCAGGGCCATGTACAAAAACGGCCACTTTTCTTAGGCCTTTTTCATACCCAGCACGGCTGGCACGTTCTGAGGCTACTTGAGCTGCAAAAGGAGTACCTTTACGTGCTCCCTTAAACCCACAAGCCCCTGAGGATGACCAGCATAAAACATCACCGTTTAAATCAGTGATTGTCACAATAGTATTATTAAAACTAGAGTTTATATAAATAATACCTTTAGTAACTTTCTGTTTTGGTTTACGAACTACCATAAATATTTATATATATTTTTAAGAAATTAACGTTGACGTTGTTTGTGTTTTGGATTAGTACAAATAATCATAACACGCCCACGTCTTCGAATAACTCGACAATTAGAACACATTTTTTTTACTGAAACACGTACTTTCATTTTTTTTTAAAGTTAGATCTATATTACATTCGATAGATAATTCGACCTCGTGTTAAATCATAAGCACTTAGTTCTACTTTTACACGGTCACCCACGATAATTTTAATTCGATTTCGTCTTATTTTACCGGATAAATGACTTATTACTAGAAAGCCATTTTCAAGTTCTACGCGAAAAAGCCCATTTGATAGAGCTTGGGTAACCTTTCCTTCCATTTCAACACCTTTATTTGTTGATTGGTTTTTCATTCGATTCACTTTACCAGATCTCACATAAAAGTTCACCACCAAGTGATTTATTACGTGCTTCTTGACCTGTCATTAAACCTTCAGAAGTACTTAAGACAACTAAGCCCATCCCATCTAAAATACGTGGGATTTTTTTACTTTTGATATAAACACGTTTACTAGGTCGACTTAATCGTGTAATATTTAAAATTTTTGATTCTGTACCTCTATCTCCTAAAACTACAACAAAAAATTCAAGTTTAGGGGAAATTTGGAAAGCTCCTTCGATAAAATTTTCTCTTAAAAGCAAAGAAGCTAAACTCCAATTTAAATTTGTTTGAGGTACGCAAATCGTTTTACGTTGTGCTAGAATTCCATTTCTAAGTTGAGTGAAAAACGCACTAATAGAATCACTTGATTGACGTTTTAACATAATACAAAAAACTTAATTAGTAGCGAAGGGAACACCTAAACCTTGGAGTAAACTTAAGCTTTCTGCGTCCGTTCGACAAGAAGTAACTAAACAAATATCCATTCCGCGGACCTGATCAATCTCATCATAATCAATTTCCGGGAACATTAATTGTTCTTCTAAACCTAAGCTATAATTACCTTTTCCATCAAAGCCTTTCATACTTACACCTTGAAAATCTCGAATTCGAGGTAAGGCTAAATGAACTAGACGATCAAAGAAAGCTTGCATTTTTGTCCCACGTAACGTAACTGACATACCTACTGGCATGTTTTCACGAATTTTGAAACTTGCAATAGCTTTTTTCGAGCGTGTTACATTTGGTTTTTGACCTGTAATAACACTTAATTCATTTAGACATGTTTCTAAATATTTAGTATTTTGGGCAATTTCACCAACCCCTCGATTAACTACAATTTTTTCAATACGAGGAAGTTGGTGTGAATTTTTGTAATTAAAAGAATCAAAATGCTTAGATTTTATTAATTGTTGATAGCGCTCTTCGTAATGTTTCATAATTTTTTATTTAAATAAAATAGATAATAATTTATTACTTAACCTATAAAACTTCAGGCGCTAATGAAATAATTTTTGTGAAATTTCGGTCTCGTAACTCACGAGCAATTGGACCGAAAAGACGTGTACCGCGTGGTTGGTTTTCAGCATTAACAATTACAGCTGCATTTTCCTCAAAGCGTAACGTAATACCATTTTCTCGTTGTAAACCTTTACGTGTACGAACTACTACCGCGCGCACAACATCAGATTTTTTAACTGGCATATTAGGTGTAGCATCTTTAACAACACCAATAAACATATCACCTACGTTCGCATATTTTTTACGGCCACCTAAAACTCGAATACACATAATTTTTCGAGCGCCAGTATTGTCAGCAACATTTAAAAAACTTTGGGCTTGAATCATATGTAAAATAAAAATTTTTAAGTTATTCTGAAGAAATTGCCCCAACTAGCGCTTTAGAAATAAAGCGAGTACGCATAGGCATTTTAGCTGCAGCTAATTTCATCGCTGTACGAGCTACTTCTTCAGAAACACCATCTAGTTCATAAATTATACGACCAGGTTTAACAACAGCGACCCAAAAAGAAGGAACACCTTTACCTGAACCCATTCGAGTTTCTGCAGCACGCATAGTCACCGATTTATCCGGAAAAACACGGATCCATACTTGACCACCACGTCGGATATTACGTGTGATGGCACGACGGCCTGCTTCAATTTGTCGAGAATTTAACCAACAAGGTGTTGTAGCTTGTAGACCAAAAGAGCCGAAAGAAATTGTATTTCCACGGTTAGCTTTCCCTTTCATACGACCTCGGTGGTGTCTACGAAATTTAGTACGTTTTGGACTAAGCATATTAAATTTAAGGAATATTTTAAATTAATTTTGATTTTTTGAAAGAATAAGCCATTTTGGTGAACCTTTCAATTTAATATTATTTGTAAAATAAAAACTAAAATTTTTTTTAGTTTGAGAATAGAATAAACACTTTTCAATCCAATAGAAGCCAATATTATAAAGACCTAATGTTTCAAAACATTGTCGCCATAAACTTCTTTGTATTAATAAAGGTAATTGATTTATTTTCAAACGGTTTAAAACTATTCGGTTTTTATTACAGATTAAATGAATTGAGATTCCATTTTCTTTGAATGCGGAATTTTTTTCTTTCTGTATTTGAATAGTTTGTTTTAAACTATTTTCTATTTGAGGATTATAAAAAGCTTTCAGTATAGAAAATAGCTCTAACCTCATACGTGATCTTGGAAGTAAAATTGAATTATTAGTACAATCGGCAAATACAGGAAACTGCCAATACTTACAAATACGTAGAATTTCATTTCGATAAATCCAACTAAAAGGTTTTAAATGTACTTGGCTAAAAGATGAACCCTTAACTAAAGAACTTGAAAAACCTCGTATTAGTTGTTGCATCAAAAAAGTTTCTACTTCATCATTTAAAGTATGGCCTGTAAATAGAATATTGTATTGGTATTTTTTTGCAATTCGATTAAAAACCTTTAACCGCCATTGACGACTTTCAGCCTCCGTTGGGATTGGGGCATTAGGAATACAAGAATAGAAAGTTATTTTCACTCCTACTTGCTCCAATAAGGCAACCCATGAATCAATATGGTTTGCCGTATCTAAAGAAGAATAATTCCAATTATGTTGACAATGGATAATACCTAGGCGAATATTCTTACCTTGTAATTTTAATTTTTGACAAATAACTAAAAAAAAAGTTAAACAAGTTGAATCTTGACCTGCAGAAAGAGCTATTAAAAAGCTTAATTCCTGGTTTACTTCCAAATTAATATTTGTCGATAATGTATGTAGAATACGTTTAATCGACATCTTCGGAACCGAAGAAGAAATCTTGAGCACGCTTAAAAATACCTTTATATGGGGTTTCTAAATCAATTAAATAATCTTGTTTACCTACTAACCGGCGTGCAGCATTTTCAAAGGCTATTCCTGATAACGTTAAACGTTTTTTCACTACTAAAGGTTCACCCCTATTAGTTGAAATAATTACGTGACTATCCTCAGGGATTGCCCCTAAAAGAGGAATACCTAGCATTTCTTGAACATCGCGCACTGACATCATATCATTGCTTTTGATCATATCAGGTCGGACACGGTTAACTATAAGTTTAACGTTATAAATTTCATTGGCTTCCAGTAATCCCGCAACACGATCAGCATCACGAATTGCAGTAATTTCTGGAGTTGTTAAAATTAAAGCCTCTTTAGCAGGTGCAATAGCGTTTACAAAACCTACATCAATACCCGCAGGGCAATCGATCAAAATAAAATGATAACCTAAATCTTGAATTGATTTAACAAGGTTTGTCATTCCTTGACGAGTAATGTTATAACGCTGACGGTTTTTTGAAATCGATAATAAAGAGAGATTTTTCCATCGTTTATCACGAATTAAGGCTTGATCTAATCGACACTGGCCATCTAAGACTTCCATAGCCGTATACAAGATTCGATTTTCAAGACCTAAAAGAAGGTCTAAATTACGTAACCCAATATCGGCATCAATTAAAGCCACACGATAGCCTAAACGGGCCATCGACATACCAAGATTGGCTGCAGTAGTAGTTTTACCTACACCACCTTTACCTGAGGTTACGACAATTGTTCGTGATTGATTGGAGTTATTAATATTTCCACTTTCAGGTTCTTGTAAAGATTTAACCAGTGTTGAAGTTTTCTCTCTTTTCGTATAAAAGTTGGAATAATTATTGATCATGGAAGACCTTCAACTGGAACTTTTAAAAAACGAGCTAATTCGGTTGCTTTTTCTTCTAAGTTAGCTAATGAAGACGGTTCAAATTCATTTGTTAACGGGTATTGACGTTTTCCTTTTAAACGTAAATACAAAGTTTGTCGGGGTTCAGTTTCTAAGCGAACGCTTTCAACTTCATCCATATTAAACTCTAAATTAATTGAACGTGATTTTCCAGGAAAACCGTAACGGAAAATTCTAACTTTTTGATTCTCTAAATCAAATTCATTAAAACCTTCCCCAACAGACCAATAGATAGTTAAGCCTAAATATAAACTTAAAGCTAAACCTACTAAACCATAGAAAGTCATCACAAGACCTTGTGGGAAAAAGACAATAGCAGAAACCCAACCTAGATAACTAAAAAGTCCAGCACCTAAAAAACCTAATGAACCGAGAAGAACAATTCCGGCCGTCACGTAGTTACTTAAACGACGTGAACCACGGACAGGAACAACCTTTTTTAATTCTGTCGTATTCATTAATGTCTAGCTCTTTGCTTTTAAACGAGCAGCTTTACCTTTTTTATTACGTAAGAAATTTAGTTTTGAACGACGAACTTTACCTTGAGCTAAAACTTCAACTTTTACAATAGCTGGAGAATAAATGGGGAAAATACGTTCAATACCAATCCCTTGGAAAATTCGACGAACAGTTATCGTACTTTTCACACCATTATTATGCTGGCGGATTACAGTACCTTGATAATTTTGAACACGAGTTCGATCACCCTCACGGATTTGGACACCGACTTTTACAGTATCACCTACTTTAATTGAGGATCTATTTTCGCTCTTTAATTCTTCTAATCTTGGAGCGTCTACTTTTTGTATCCACTTGTTCATAAAAATGTTATAAGAATTATTATATTATTTCCCCTCCTCTTAAACCTTTTAATAAAAAGATTTAAGAGAAAGAGAAAAGAAATTAAGCATTGATTTTTGAAACAACACCTGCACCTACTGTACGACCACCTTCACGGATTGCAAAACGCATTCCATCTTCAATCGCAATCGGTTGGATAAGTTCAACTACCATCTTAACACGATCACCAGGCATTACCATTTTCGTTTCTTCACCATCATCAGTTAAGAAAGAATCAATTTTACCTGTTACATCTGTAGTTCGAACATAGAACTGTGGACGGTAGCCCGCTAAGAACGGAGTGTGACGACCACCTTCTTCTTTGTTTAAGATGTAAACTTGAGCTTCAAAGTTAGTGTGAGGTGTAATTGTGCCTGGAGCAGAAAGTACCATACCACGCTCAATATCATCTTTTTGAATACCACGTAATAAAACACCTACGTTATCACCAGCAACACTTTCGTCTAAAGTCTTTTGGAACATCTCTAAACCTGTTACTGTAGTTTCACGAGTTTCACGTAAGCCTACTACTTCAATAGTGTCACCAATCTTAATAACACCACGCTCTACACGACCTGTAGCTACAGTACCACGTCCAGTAATAGAGAACACATCTTCAACAGCCATTAAGAATGTCTTATCTGTTTCACGTTCTGGTGTTGGTACATATTCATCTACTTGATCCATTAGATCTAAGATTTTATCAACCCATTCGTTATCACCGCGGTTTAAGTTTGGATTTTCAATTAAAGCTTCTAAAGATAATAGGGCAGAACCTGAAACTAATGGAACGTCATCGCCCGGGAATTCATAATTCGTTAATGTTTCACGAACTTCTAATTCTACTAATTCTAAAAGTTCTTCATCATCTACTTGATCTTGCTTGTTTAAGAAAACTACAATGTTAGGTACCCCTACTTGCTTAGCTAAAAGTAAATGTTCTTTTGTTTGTGGCATTGGACCATCAGCACCAGAAACAACTAAAATAGCACCATCCATTTGTGCAGCACCCGTAATCATATTTTTTACATAATCCGCGTGACCAGGACAGTCTACGTGTGCATAGTGACGGTTTGCTGTTTCATACTCTACATGGGCTGTATTAATTGTAATACCACGTGCTTTTTCTTCGGGTGCAGAATCGATTTCATCGTATTTCTTACCACCACCACCGTTTTGCGCAGACATTGCCATTGTAATAGCAGCTGTTAATGTAGTTTTACCGTGATCTACGTGACCAATAGTACCAATATTTACGTGTGGTTTATTACGCTCAAACTTTTCACGAGCCATAAAAAAAAAATCAAAAAGAACCTAGATTTAATTTTGGTTATTTATAATGGGGATGGAGGGACTTGAACCCTCACGGTCTATTAAAACCAACGGAGTTTAAGTCCGCAGCGTCTACCATTCCGCCACATCCCCGACGGAAAGAGAGGGATTCGAACCCTCGGTACGGTTACCCGTACATAACATTTCCAATGTTACACCATCGGCCACTCGGTCACCTTTCCAATATTAAGGCCTGTGTATCATTTATTTTATATTTTTATAGAAAATGGGGCGATCGACGGGGATCGAACCCGCGCATGATGGGATCACAACCCACTGCCTTACCACTTGGCTACGACCGCCACTTACTACTATTTTCTATAGATAGTTTAACAAAAAGAATATTATTTGACTAGTTTAAAACGAAAAAGGGCGTATAGGGATAAACCCTATACGCCCTTAAAAACTAAAAGTGACTCTCTTTGATTAATGAGTTTAAAATTACCCGTTAATACTACTAGTCCAACTCATGCCGACATCATCAATTAGAACGCTAGAGTTGTAGATTTCTAAAATGATAACTAAAAATACAGCAAAAAGACCCATGAAAACACCCATTAATGGTGTAGTACCCCAACCAGGGGCTACTTTACCATATTCAGAGTTTAAAGGTTTTAAAAGACTTCCAAGAATAGTTACTTTACTAGTATTATTGTTTGCAGTAGCCATAAAATATTTAACAATGAGCTAATTTGTTATTAGCGGATAATACGAGGTGGTTCGCGGAAGAAAATCGCGAAGAAAATGATACCTAAAGTACCAACTAATAAGAATGAATAAACAATAGCTTCCATAATTTTTTATATAAATTTGTAGAAAAAGGAAAACTTACGGACGGTATAATTCACCGGAAACAGGAGTTGATTCATCACCTACTTTAGCGAAAGCACCAAATTCAATTTGTTCTTCTAGATCTGGATCAATACCAGCGAATACGTCACGGAATAATGTACGTGCACCATGCCAAATATGACCAAAGAAGAAAAGAAGAGCGAACTGAAGATGACCGAAAGTAAACCAACCACGTGGGCTACTACGGAATACACCATCAGACTGTAATGTAGCACGATCAAATTCAAAGATCTCACCTAATTCAGCACGACGTGCGTATTTCTTAACAGTAGCTGGATCAGTAAATGTTAATCCATCTAATTCACCACCGTTGAAAGTAACACTTACACCTACTTGTTCAACACTGTACTTAGACTCGGCACGACGGAACGGAACATCCGCACGAACAATACCATCTTCATCAACTAATACAACAGGGAATGTTTCAAAGAATGTAGGCATACGACGAACAAATAATTCGCGGCCTGTTTTATCTTTAAATGTAGCGTGTCCTAACCAACCTACAGCAATACCATCACCACTATCCATAGCACCTGTACGGAATAAACCACCCTTAGCAGGGTTGTTTCCGATGTAATCATAGAATGCTAATTTCTCTGGGATTGTAGCCCAAGCTTCAGAAAGACTCTTACCTTCAGCAAGACTCTTGTTTACACGTAATTCAATTTCTTGTTGGAAATATCCTTGATCCCATTGGTAACGTGTAGGACCAAATAACTCAATAGGAGTTACTGCTGAACCATACCACATAGTACCAGCTACAGTGAAAGCTGCCCAGAATACTGCAGCAATACTACTAGATAATACTGTTTCTACGTTACCCATTCGAAGGCCACGGTATAAACGTTGTGGTGGACGTACAGTTAAGTGGAAAATACCTGCAATGATACCTAAAATACCAGCTGCAACGTGGTGAGCCGGTACACCACCTGGGTTGTACGGGTCAAAACCATCTGCACCCCAAGAAGGGATTACAGGTTGTACACTTCCAGTTAAACCGTAAGGATCAGAAACCCACATACCAGGTCCAAATAAACCTGTACAGTGGAATGCTCCAAAACCGAAACAAAGTGCTCCAGATAAGAATAAGTGAATACCGAAGATTTTAGGTAGATCCAAAGCCGCTTCTCCTGTACGAGGATCACGGAATAAATCTAAATCCCAATAAACCCAGTGCCAGATAGATGCTAAGAAACATAAACCTGATAAGATAATGTGAGTTGCTGCTACACCTTCGTAACTCCAAAGACCAGGAGCACTAGCAGAATCACCAGTAATACTCCAGCCTCCCCAAGACTCAGTTACACCAAGACGAGTCATGAAAGGTAGTACAAACATCCCTTGTCGCCACATAGGGTTTAAAACAGGGTCAGATGGATCAAAAACTGCAAGTTCGTAAAGAGCCATTGAACCAGCCCAACCTGCAACTAATGCTGTATGCATTAAATGAACAGAAATTAAACGTCCTGGATCATTTAAAACAACAGTATGAACACGATACCATGGTAACGCCATACAATAATTTTTTGTTTAAAGAAATAATGAAATTTATTACTTACTCTCTATAATAATTATTTGCAATAAATTTAAGTATAAAGCAAATAGTATCTTTAAAACATGGGTATTAGTTTTTTAGAATAAACCTAAAGTTAATGCTTGGTCAATAGGCATTGTAGCTCCAATACCTTGCCAAATAGCAAATACAGTACCTACTAAAAATACAACACTTGCCACTGGACGGCGGAAAGGGTTTTGGAATTTATTAATATTTTCAATAAAAGGTACAGTGATAAGTCCAGCTGGTACAGCTGCCATTAATAAAACACCAAGAAGTTTGTTAGGAACTGTACGAAGTAAGTTAAATACTGGGTAGAAGTACCACTCTGGAAGAATTTCTAATGGAGTTGCAAAAGGGTTAGCTGGTTCACCTACAACTGCAGGATCAAGAGTAGCTAAACCAATAACTGCTGCAAAAGAACCAAAGATTACTACAGGGAACATGTATAATAAATCGTTTGGCCACGCAGGCTCACCATAATAGTTGTGACCCATTCCTTTAGCTAATTTAGCTCGTAAAACAGGATCACTTAAATCAGGTCGTTTAGTAACAGACATAATAATATGTTTTTTTATAAAAGATTTACGTTCAAAGAGACAAGACAGTAAGGCGGAAATTTATCTTTTTAAAGAAAAAGAAAAGTATGTTTATAGTTTTTATAGAGGTCCAGAAATACCTTGCTTACGAATCATTAAGAAGTGCATTAACATGAATACAGCTGTTAATAAAGGTAATACAAAAGTATGTAAACTGTAGAAACGAGTTAAAGTCATTTGACCTACACTCGCACCACCACGTAGTAGTTCTACTAAAGGACCACCAACTACTGGAATTGCATCAGGTACACCAGTTACAATTTTAACAGCCCAGTAACCTACTTGATCCCAAGGTAATGAATAACCTGTAACACCAAAAGATACTGTACAAACTGCCATAATTACTCCAGTAACCCAAGTTAATTCACGAGGCTTTTTAAACCCACCTGTTAAGTAAACACGGCAAACATGTAAAATCATGTTTAAAACCATCATACTTGCAGACCAACGGTGAATTGAACGGATTAACCAGCCAAAGTTTACATTAGTCATAATGTATTCAACGGAAGCAAAAGCTTCAGCTACTGTTGGACGGTAATAGAATGTCATTGCGAACCCTGTAGCTACTTGTACAAGGAAAAGTGTGAACGTAATCCCACCTAAACAGTAAAAAATATTTACATGTGGTGGAACGTATTTACTTGAAACATCATCAGCAATAGCCTGAATTTCAAGTCGTTCTTCAAACCAATTATATACTTTACTCATTTTTTTTAATTTCTATCTTAATTGAATGTCTTTGTCTTTTTACTCAGAGTATAGACACTAATAGTAAAAGAACGTATCTTAGGAGTATCAAAATTCTTTGATAACTATTTACGCATATATTATTTTAACATAAGGTATACAAGCCTAACGTTATTTTCTAGGTAAAACAACTTACCTTTTATTGTACTAATAGCCTCCTATCGGAATTGAACCGATAACATTCACTTTACAAGAGTGATACTCTACCATTGAGTTAAGGAGGCGGTAATTATGGTTTTCATAATAAATGATATCAAGTATTAAAAAAAAACACTAGTGTTTTATAGTCATGGTTAGCATCGGAAAAAATAAATTTATTTTTTCCGACGCTAACTTCCATATATGTTGCACCTACCATAAAAGTAATTACAGAGATGAACCTAATCCATGGTATGAACCATAGAAAAATAGAGCTAAGATACCGATAGCAAGTAAACCTACTACAGTACCGGATACCCAAAGTGGGATACGTCCTGAAATTCCTGTCTTTGACATATAAAGTTTATACAGTGTTAATTAAAAAAAGTAATTAGTTAAAGATGTAACTAGAAAACAGTACTGCCAATACGAAAATTAATAATAATCCCCAGTATAAGGCTGTACGGTTTAACTCTACACTTTGACGATTTGGATTTGGATTAGCCATTATTAGTTAGAGATAATATTAACGTTGGATGAATTGCATTGCAGAGATAGCACCTAAGAAAAACACAGATGGTACGCCTAGAGCATGAATTGCTAACCAACGAACAGTAATAATTGGATATACGTAGTCTTTTTTAGCCATTGTTTTTAGTTTATTAGTTTAGTTATTCTCCGAAACTTTCAAGTTGTTCTAGAGCACTGAATCGGCTAGTAACAAAAGGAGTTTCTTGACGTTCTTCTGTGAAGTACTCATTTGGACGAGGACTACCAAAAACATCATAAGCTAAACCTGTACTAACGAAAAGCCAACCAGCAAAGAATACAGATGGGATAGTAATACTATTAATAACCCAGAATCTAATACTCGTAACTACATCAGAAAGCGGGCGTTCACCCGTAGCAGAAGGACCGGACATAATGATTTAGAATTTAATGGAATATAATTAAGTTTATTTAGACATTTATGCTTACTTAAAGCAATAAAGTTTAAATAAACTTAAAAAAAAATATGAAGAATCTATGATTATTATAAACTTTGTTCTAATCTATTGCAAATTTTATGTGCTGAGGTTGATCTACCTCCTCTAATTTTGCATTTCGACGTAATGGGCGTGTAACAAGTTCTAATAAATCTTTTGTATTCGTAAACCCATGAATTTGCGCAAAAGTAAATTCAACTGACCATTTTGTGTTAATACCGCGTGCTTCTAATGGGTTTGCATGAGCCATTCCAGTAATAGCTAAATCAGGTTTTAATTCACGAATACGTTGAACTTGGTTATAATTATCAGGTTTTTCTACAATCCGTGGTAAAGGAACTCCTTGTTCTTCACAAGTTTGTTTTAATAACTCTAACTCAGCCATTTGGTAACGGCGGTCCATATAAGGAATTCCAATCTCATAAACAACCATACCACACTTAATAAGGAAACGGGCTAAGGAAACTTCTAATAAATTATCACCCATGAAAAACACCGATTTTCCTTTAAGTAATTTGACATACTCATCAACTGAGTTCCAAATAGTCGATTCACGTTCTTCCAGACCTTTCGGTTCAACCTCAAAAACAGAACAGATTTTTTCAATCCAAGCTTTGGTTCCATCAGGACCAATTGGGAAAGGAGCACTTATTAATTTACATTTACGTCGACGCATTAAAGTAGTAGCTGTCCGACTTAAAAATGGATTTACACCACAAACATAAACATCAGAATTTAAAGCAGGTAAATCACTATAACGTTGTGATGGTAACCAACCTGCAATTTCAATTCCTTGTTTCTTTAATTCTAAAGTTAATTGTGTTGTTACAGGAGAAGGAAGTGATCCAAATAACACTAATGATTTTTCTTTTGTCTTTTTAGCTGGTTGTGTAGGACAGCGATGAGCCATTGCAGCTAAAACTGTATCTTCACCTTGTGTAAAAGCATAATCTAATCCATTAGCACGAGCTACAACAATAGGTACACCAATTTCTTCTTCTAATCGGTTTGCCATACCTTCAAGATCCATCTTAATAATTTCTGTTGTACAAGTACCAATCCAAACAATTACACTAGGATTTCTGTCCTGTTTAATTTGGAAACAGAGTCTTTTTAATTCTTGGTAGTCATTAAGTTGGGCAGAAATATCTTCTTCTTCTAATTCCGCCATTGCGTAACGTGGTTCAGCAAAAATCATAACACCTAACGCATTTTGTAGGAAATACCCACATGTTTTTGTACCAATAACAAGAAAGAAACTGTCTTCTATTTTTTGATATAACCAAGAAACACAGCTAATCGGACAAAAAGTATGATAATTACCTGTTTCGCATTCAAAATTGAAATCATTTTGTTTTGATAAAGAGTTTGTTAAAGTCATATTACATTTTCCGTTTAAACTATACCATCATAAAATCTAATGTATTTGTAGTATCTTCTTCATTGTTACCTAAATAAAGGTTAGATAATGTCTGGAATAATTCTCTATCATTCAATTCATTAGCGACAACGCCTTCAGGTAAAGTTAATAATTGATCTGCTAAGTTTAAATAAGATTCAACAAATTCAAAACAAGAGAAATCTTCTTCTGCCTTTTCAAAAAGAGTTTTCCCTTCAACACGTGATACTCGTAGTTCTTCTAAAGGTGGGAAAGTTTCCAGTACAGGTATTGGACAGTTTTTAACATACTCATTAATCAAATCACGTTCTGTTGTTCGGTTAGCTACTAAACCAGCTAAACGTAACGGGTGAGTACGTGCTTTTTCGCGAACAGACGCTGCAATACGATTTGCAGCAAATAAGGAATCAAACCCATTATCCGTTGCAATCAGACAATAATCTGAGTAATTTAAAGGAGCAGCAAATCCACCACAAACTACATCACCTAAAACATCAAAGATAATTACATCATACTCATAAAAAGCATTTAACTCTTTTAGTAATTTTACAGTTTCACCTACAACATAACCACCGCAACCGGCACCAGCTGGTGGCCCCCCTGCCTCAACACAATCAACACCACCATAGCCCTGATAAATAATATCTTCTGGCCACACATCTTCATAATGATAATCTTTGGCCTGTAAAGTATCAATAATAGTTGGGATTAAAAATCCCGTTAACGGGAAGGTACTATCATGTTTCGGATCACAACCGATCTGAAGTACACGTTTACCACGTTTTGCAAAAGCAATAGATAAATGGCAACTCAAAGTAGATTTACCAATTCCACCTTTACCATAAACAGCTATTTTCATTTTATTCAGTTTTTTAAGAATTAATTAATTTACTTTTATTTTAAAGTAAACATTTTGATACCAAGAATATAATCCTTTTAGTTTTTTTTTCTTAAAGAACGCAAAAAAAAAGCCTTTAACTTCTATTTAGAAGTTAAAGGCTTAAGTTAATTTAAAGCGGGTAACGCGATTCGAACGCGCGACATTCTCCTTGGCAAGGAGACACTCTACCACTGAGCTATACCCGCAAATAAAAAATTAAATCGCACCCCCTTCAAAAAGAAGGGGATTACGATCTTTAGAAATAATTATGTTTAAAGATAAATCTTTAAGTAATAATTACGCATCTACAGAAGGAGCTTCTACAGCAGCTAAATCTAGAGGGAAGTTGTGTGCGTTACGCTCGTGCATTACTTCCATACCTAAGTTAGCACGGTTGATGATATCAGCCCAAGTGTTGATTACACGACCTTGAGAATCAACAATAGATTGGTTGAAGTTGAAACCGTTTAGGTTGAACGCCATAGTGGAGATACCTAAAGCAGTGAACCAAATACCAACTACTGGCCAGATAGCTAAGAAGAAGTGTAAAGAACGAGAGTTGTTGAATGAAGCGTATTGGAAGATTAAACGACCAAAGTAACCGTGTGCAGCAACAATGTTGTAAGTTTCTTCTTCTTGACCGAAACGGTAACCTGCGTTAGCAGATTCGTTCTCAGTAGTTTCACGGATTAAAGATGAAGTTACTAAAGAACCGTGCATAGCGGAGAATAGGGAACCGCCGAATACACCAGCTACACCTAACATGTGGAATGGGTGCATTAAGATGTTGTGCTCAGCTTGGAATACGATCATGAAGTTGAAAGTACCAGAGATACCTAAAGGCATACCATCAGAGAAAGAACCTTGACCTAATGGGTAGATGATGAATACTGCAGTAGCAGCTGCAACTGGTGCAGAGTAAGCTACAGCGATCCATGGACGCATACCTAAACGGTAAGATAATTCCCACTCACGACCCATGTAACCACAGATACCAATGAAGAAGTGGCAAACGATTAATTGGTAAGGACCACCGTTGTATAACCACTCATCTAAGGAAGCAGCTTCCCAGATTGGGTAGAAGTGTAAACCGATAGCGTTGGAAGTAGGGATAACAGCACCAGAGATGATGTTGTTACCGTATAATAATGAACCAGATACTGGCTCACGGATACCATCGATATCTACTGGCGGTGCAGCGATAAAAGCGATGATGAATACAGAAGTTGCAGTTAATAAGCAAGGGATCATTAGAACACCAAACCAACCTACGTATAGACGGTTTTCGATGCTAGTAACCCACTCAGCAAAACGAGCCCAAAGAGTACTGGATTCGCGTTTTTCTAAAATAGCAGTCATGGTTAAATTTCCAAAAATAAAAAATAAAATAAAAGATGGGACCTACGAAGCCTATTAAATCATCGTATTACTTATAATATACCACACTAAATATAGCCTTTATTTCTGCAAGAGTACTACGTTCTTTTTTTCCCCTCAAATCAATTATTGCCGGGGTTGATAGAAAAAGTGGACTTTTCCTTCCTTTTATCCCTTATATATAAGGAAAAGAAAAAACTCATTTTTTGAACGTTCTTTCTATCAACTGGTTCGTTTTCCGGATCCCATTAGAGACCCTTTAAAGTGATAATTTAGCGTTATATCCTTAATATGAGTTTTTTTTTAATACTGTAACCTTAAAAAGGCAAAAAAAAAGGCCCTTAACCTAGTTAATAGGTTAAGGACCTTTTTTATGAATGAGTAGTTAAGAATAAATTTAACTCTAATTCTAATCTATTGGATTACTAGATAGTATCAACAGCTTCGAATTCGAACTTAATTTCTTTCCAAACTTCACAAGCAGCAGCTAATTCAGGACTCCACTTGCAAGCAGCACGGATGATGTCACCACCTTCACGAGCTAAGTCACGTCCTTCGTTACGAGCTTGTACACAAGCCTCTAATGCAACACGGTTAGCACAAGCACCTGGAGCGTTACCCCATGGGTGACCTAAAGTACCACCACCGAACTGTAAACAAGCATCATCACCGAAGATCTCAACTAGAGCTGGCATGTGCCATACGTGAATACCACCAGAAGCTACTGGCATTACACCTGGTAAAGAAGCCCAGTCTTGAGTGAAGAAAATACCACGAGAACGATCTTTCTCAATGAAAGCATCACGCATTAAATCTACGAAACCTAAAGTAATGTCACGCTCACCTTCTAATTTACCTACTACAGTACCAGAGTGTAAGTGATCACCACCAGACATACGTAAAGACTTAGCTAATACACGGAAGTGCATACCGTGGTTCTTTTGACGGTCAATTACCGCGTGCATTGCACGGTGAATGTGTAATAATAAACCGTTATCACGACAGTACTCAGCTAAAGTAGTGTTAGCAGTCCAACCACCAGTTAAGTAATCGTGCATGATGATAGGTACACCTAATTCACGAGCGAAAGCAGCACGCTTGATCATTTCTTCAACGTTACCAGCAGTAGCGTTTAAGTAGTGACCTTTGATCTCACCAGTTTCAGCTTGTGATTTCATAGTTGCTTCAGCTACGAATAAGAAACGATCACGCCAACGCATGAATGGTTGTGAGTTTACGTTCTCATCATCCTTAGTGAAATCTAAACCACCACGTAAGCACTCGTAACAAGCACGACCGTAGTTTTTAGCAGATAAACCTAACTTAGGCTTAATAGTACAACCTAAGAAAGAACGACCGTATTTGTTTAAACGATCACGCTCACTTTGAATACCGTGTGGAGCACCTTGGAAAGTTTTACAGTAAGCTACAGGAATACGTAAATCTTCTAAACGAAGTGCACGTAAAGCTTTGAAACCGAATACGTTACCTACGATTGAAGTGAATAAGTTAGTAACTGAACCTTCTTCAAATAAATCTAATGGGTATGCTACGTATGCGATGTACTGGTTTTCTTCACCAGCTACAGGTTCGATTTCGTAACAACGACCTTTGTAACGGTCTAAGTTAGTAAGACCATCAGTCCATACAGTTGTCCAAGTACCAGTAGAAGACTCAGCAGCTACTGCAGCACCAGCTTCTTCCGGAGGTACACCTGGTTGAGGAGTCATACGGAATGCAGCTAAGATATCAGTATCTAGAGTTTGGTAATCAGGAGTGTAGTAAGTAAGACGGTAATCTTGTACACCGGCTTTGAATCCAGCCGAAGTTTTCGTTGCAGTTTGTGGAGCCATGCAAAACACAATTTTCAATTTGTGAGTTAATATCTGCCTTTGTATTTATATGTTATTTATAGGATAACACTCTAACATTATAAGAATATTTGATATTTCTTTTATTAAAGATTACCTCGACGTAAAGAAACTAAGAAAATAACTGCTGGACCTGCAGCTACAATTAAAGTCAAAGTAAGCAATTGTAAAACGGTTTCTAAATTCATATAGCCAAGAATTAAAAAGCTTAAGGATAAGCTAGGGATTTAATTTACGTTTTTCCATTAGTATACCACAGGCATACATAAAAACCCAAAGACGGAATTGAACCGTCATCGCTCACCGTCCCTATATTAGGGTTATAACTGAACGTCTTGGGTTTTTTTAGCATAATCAGCAAAAGCTGATTATGCTAAAAAGATCAAAACTTGTTTTCTAAAACTAAACAAACTAAAAAACCTACAATACTCCACAATGTTGCAGAGTTTAAAAAGCTTTTAGCTTGAGGATAATTCGAAAACATACCTAATTCTGAAGTCTGTGAAGCAAACCGGTTATTACTTTGATTCCAAAATAAAGTAAAGAAGATTGTTAAAAAAGCAAACAACAATCGTAAAATTTGAAGTACAGACATACAAAAATTAACGTTTTGAGAATTGAGAAGCTTTGCGGGCTTTCTTTAAACCATATTTTTTACGTTCTTTACGACGAGCATCGGAAGTTAAAAAACCTTCCTGGCGTAATAAATGACGTAAAGGAGGTTGCATCGCAACTAAAGCTTTTGAAATCCCTAAACGGATTGCTTCTGCTTGGCTACTTAAACCACCACCAATAACCTTTACTTCAATATCTAAAAACGGGTGATCCTGATCAGTTAAGACTTTAAACGGGCCTTCTACCATTAATAGGCTAAAAGGATCGTTTTGAAAATAAGACTGTAATGATTGACCATTAACCTGACAAGAATATGTAGTTTCTGAAGATTCTAAAGGTTTAGGTAAAAGACTGATTCGAGCAATAGCTCGTTTACGTCGGCCTTTACCAATAAACAAATTACCTTGATTATTTACGTGTTCCATACTTTGAACGTCCATTTTTACGTGACTCAACACCTGCCGCATCTAAAGTTCCGCGTACAACATGATAACGAACACCTGGTAAGTCTTTTACACGACCACCACGTACTAGAACAATCGCATGTTCTTGTAAATTATGTCCAATACCAGGGATATAAGCTGTTACTTCAAAATCAGTTGTTAAACGAACACGAGCCACTTTACGTAAAGCAGAGTTAGGCTTTTTAGGTGTTGTAGTATACACTCGTGTACATACACCACGTCTTTGAGGGCATTTGTTTAACGCCGGCGATGGATCCTTTAAAGGCTTACTCTTTCGTGAGTTACGCACTAATTGTTGGATTGTTGGCATATAACGTTAAATTAAAAAAAAAGATATAAATAAATTTCAAAAGGGATTACTGTGTGCCCCCTTTGTTCTTATTTTAATATAAAAAGAACAAAAAGGGCTAGTAGTTAAAACGTACGAATTATCGATTATCGGTAATATCGGGTTTTAACCAAATTTAGCAGATGTACTTGCAATTACGAAGGCTGCATAAGTTAATACGAAACCAACGGCAAAGTGAGTTAAACCTACTAAACGAGCTTGAACAATAGACAATGCTACTGGCTTATCACGCCAACGAACTAAACTCGCTAATGGAGTACGCTCATGAGCCCAAGCTAAAGTTTCAATTAATTCTTGCCAGTAACCACGCCAAGAAATTAAGAACATGAAACCAGTGGCATAAATTAAGTGTCCAAATAAGAACATCCATGCCCATACAGATAAACTGTTCATACCAAATGGGTTATAACCATTGATTAATTGTGAAGAGTTTAACCATAAGTAATCACGTAACCAACCCATGATGTAAGTAGATGATTCATCAAATTGAGCTGTATTACCTTGCCAGATACCTAAATGTTTCCAGTGCCAGTAGAATGTTACCCAACCAATAGTGTTTAACATCCAGAATACTGCTAAGTAGAAAGCATCCCAAGCAGAGATATCACATGTACCTCCACGACCAGGACCATCACATGGGAAACTATAACCAAAATCTTTCTTATCTGGCATTAATTTACTACCACGTGCATCTAATGCACCTTTAACTAAAATTAATGTTGTAGTGTGAAGGCCTAAAGCAATAGCATGGTGTACTAAGAAATCACCTGGTCCAATTGGTAAGAATACAGAGTTTGTAGTACCGTTAATAGCATCTAACCAACCTGGTAACCAAACACCCTGACTAGCAGAAGTAGCCGGACTATTTGAATTAGCTAAAAGGACATCAAAACCATAAAGTGCTTTACCCTGAGCAGCTTGAATCCACTGAGCAAACACTGGTTCAATTAAAATCTGTTTCTCAGGTGTACCAAAAGCTTGCATTGTATCATTATGTACATATAAGCCTAAAGTATGGAAACCTAAGAAAAGAGAAGCCCAACTTAAGTGTGAAATAATAGCTTCTTTATGATCTAAGATACGTGCTAAAACATTATCTTTATTTGCTTCTGGGTCATAATCTCGAATAAAGAAGATAGCACCGTGAGCAAACGCACCACACATAATAAAACCAGCAATATACTGGTGGTGTGTGTAAAGAGCTGCTTGTGTCGTAAAATCTTGGTTAATAAAAGCATATGCTGGTAAAGAGTACATATGCTGTGCAGTTAATGAACAAACAACACCTAATGACGCTAAAGCTAAACCTAATTGGAAGTGTAAGGAATTGTTAACAGTATCAAATAAACCGCGGTGACCAGCCCCTAATGAACCTGACGGTGCAGAATGAGCATCAAGGATTTGACGCATACTGTGTCCTAATCCAAAGTTAGTACGGTACATATGCCCAGCCACAATAAATACAACAGCAATAGCTAAATGGTGATGAGCCATATCAGTAAGCCATAAACTTTGTGTTTGTGGGTGGAAACCACCTAAGAAAGTTAAAATAGCCGTACCCGCCCCTTCAGAAGTACTGAATTGGTGAGATACTGTATCAGGGTTTTGCGCGTATAACGCCCACTGACCAGTGAAAAACGGCATTAAACCTAATGGGTGTGGTAATGTTGTTAATAAATTATCCCAACGAACGTGGATACCACGAGATTCAGGAATTGCAACGTGTACTAAGTGACCAGTCCAAGCAAGAGAACTTACACCGAATAAACCAGATAAATGGTGGTTTAAACGGGATTCTGCATTTTTGAACCAAGATACACCTGGACGGAAAGCTGGCTGTAAGTGTAACCAACCACCAAATAAAATTAATGCTGAAACTAAAAGAAGGAAAATAGAACCTTGGTATAAATCAACATTTGTACGCATCCCAATAGTGTACCACCACTGGTATACACCTGAGAATGCAATATTTACAGGTCCATCAGCACCACCACGAGTGAATGCTTCAATCGCTGGTTGACCAAAGTGTGGATCCCAAATAGCATGTGCAATAGGACGAACATTTAATGGGTCAGCAACCCACTGTTCAAAGTTACCTTGCCAAGCAACATGGAATAAGTTACCTGAAGTCCATAAAAAGATGATTGCTAATTGACCGAAGTGCGAAGCAAAAATCTTTTGATAAAGAGTTTCTTCAGTCATTCCATCATGAGCTTCAAAGTCATGTGCAGTAGCAATACCAAACCACAATCGTCGTGTAGTAGGGTCTTCTGCTAAGGCTTGGCTAAATTTTGGAAATTTCTTTGCCATAATAGATTTCTCTAAAAAAGTTATTAAAAATAAAAGCAGTTATTTTTTATCCTACCGCAAGGATACGAGCAAGGAAGAACGACCAAGTAGTCGCAATACCACCAAGAAGATAGTGAGCAACACCTACAGCACGACCTTGAGTAATACTTAATGCACGAGGTTGAATAGCAGGAGCTACTTTTAACTTGTTGTGTGCCCAAACAATAGATTCAATCAATTCTTGCCAATAGCCACGACCACTGAATAAGAACATTAAACTAAATGCCCATACGAAGTGTGCTCCTAAGAACATTAAACCGTAAGCAGATAAAGGAGAACCGTAAGATTGAATTACTTGGGAAGATTGTGCCCATAAGAAATCACGTAACCAACCATTAATAGTTGTTGCACTTTGAGCAAAGTTACCACCAGTGATATGAGAAATAGCACCAGATGATGTTACACGACCCCATACATCAGATTGCATCTTCCAACTAAAGTGGAAAATAACAATAGAAATACAGTTATACATCCAGAATAACCCTAAGAATACGTTATCCCAACCGGATACTTGACAAGTACCACCACGGCCTGGACCGTCACAAGGGAAACGGAAACCTAAGTTAGCTTTATCTGGGATTAAACGTGAGCTACGAGAGAATAAAGTACCTTTTAATAAGATTAAAGCTGTTACATGAATAGTAAATGCGTGAATGTGGTGTACTAAGAAGTCAGCTGTACCTAAAGAAATAGGCATCATTGCTACTTTACCACCAACAGAAACGATATCACTACCACCCCAACTTAAACTTGTAGCTAAGCCAGCTCCTGGAGCAGTTAACTGAGGTGCTACTACGTGTGTATTTTGTACAAATTGTGCAAATACTGGTTGTAATTGAATAGCTGTATCAGTAAACATATCCTGTGGACGACCTAAAGCACTCATTGTATCGTTGTGAATGTATAAACCGAAAGAGTGTAAACCTAAGAAAATACAAACCCAGTTTAAGTGTGAAATAATTGCATCACGGTGACGAATTACACGATCTAAAACGTTATTATAGTTATTAGTCGGATCATAATCACGTACCATAAAAATGGAAGCGTGTGCACCAGCACCTACAATACAGAAACCACCAATCCACATGTGGTGAGTGAATAAACAAATACCTGTACCATAATCCGTAGCGATGTAAGGATATGGAGGCATTGCATACATGTGGTGAGCTACGATAATTGAAAGTGAACCTAACATTGCTAAGTTTAATGCTAGTTGAGCATGCCACGAAGTAGTTAAGATTTCGTAAAGTCCTTTGTGACCTTCACCTGTGAATGGACCACGGTGAGCTTCTAAAATTTCTTTCATGCTGTGACCAATACCCCAGTTAGTACGGTACATGTGCCCTGCTACGATAAATAGCACAGCTAATGCAAGGTGATGGTGAGCAATATCTGTCATCCAAAGACTACCTGTTTGAGGGTTTAAACCACCTTTGAATGTTAAGAAATCCGAGTAAGCAGCCCAATCGAAAGTAAAGAATGGGCGAAGTCCTAAAGCGAAGCTTGGGAAAATCTGTGCCATTAGGTCACGGTTTAGTAGAAATTCATGAGGTAATGGAATTTCTTTTGGATCAACACCCATATCTAATAAAGCATTAATTGGTAATGCAATATGAATTTGGTGGCCAGCCCAACCTAAACAACCTAAACCTAGTAAACCAGCCAAGTGGTGGTTTAACATAGATTCTACGTTTTGGAACCAAGCTAATCTTGGAGCAGCTTTATGGTAGTGGAACCATCCAGCGAAGAACATAGCACCTGCTAAGCATAAACCAGCAATAGCAGTACTGTAAAGCTCAAGTTCTGTAGTAATACCAGCTGCACGCCAGATGTGGAAGAACCCAGAAGTAATTTGAATACCCTGGAAACCACCACCTACATCATCATTTAAGATCTCTTGACCTACAATAGGCCAAACAACCTGAGCACTTGGTTTGATACCAGTCGGATCCATTAACCATGACTCGTAGTTTGAAAAACGAGCACCATGGAAAAACATCCCACTAATCCAAATTAAAATAATACCTAATTGACCGAAATGAGCACTGAAAACTTTTCGTGAGATATCTTCTAAATCTGAAGTATGACTGTCAAAGTCATGAACATCAGCATGAAGATCCCATACCCATTTAGTCGTAGTTGGTCCTTTTGCAAGAGAACGTGAAAAATGACCAGGTACCGCCCACTTTTCAAATGTAGTAGGTACCGGATCACGATCCACGACAACTTTTACTTTTTTCTCTTGATTCGGAGTACTAATAGTCATTGTTGTGAATTTTTGTTATTTAAAAATCGAAATAGATTTTTTCAAATTAAGATATTAACTATCTTAAAATATATGAAAAAGAAATTGATTTTGTTTTAGTTTCATTTATCATTTTGCCATAAGAAAAAAGCGCTCGATGGTTACATGAATTACCCTATTTTGTTAATATATAAACAGGTAAAGAAAAAAAGGTCTTTATTAGGAGAGGTGACAGAGTGGACGAATGTACTAGTCTTGAAAACTAGCGTAGTTGAAAGGCTACCGAGGGTTCGAATCCCTCCCTCTCCGTTCCTTTTTTACTAAAAACTTTTACCTTTTTAATTTCAAAGTACTACTATATTATGGCTGTTCCTAAGAAACGAAAATCTAAAACTAAAACAAAAATTAAAAAACATGCTTGGAAACAAAAAGCAGTAGAACAAGCAAAAAAATCTATTGCTTTATCTAAAGCTCTTTTAAACGAAAATCCGACACGTTTTATTTATAACGACTAAAAAACGAAAAAATGACGCGAGTCAAACAGATTATTTATAATCAGGGAGATGGTTTAAGTAAAGTTGAATTAGTGCAACCACCTCAGTCACTATTAGCTTATTTGCAAATCCCCTTAAATTTGTATGCTATATTCTGGTTTGCTAGTGTTATAGTATTTACTGTAAATTTTTTTCAAAGACCTACGTATAAAGAAACTCTGGTTTTGTGGCCTGATAAAAATACTAAACGTTTAAAAGATATTTTATTACCGGATGCAACACTTAGTTATTTAACAGAGTGGATTTGTTTTCTACGTTCAAAGAAGGTAAATCAACCTTATTCGTATGTACCAAAAGGTATCTTACTAGTAGGACCACCTGGTACCGGGAAAACAACATTGGCACAAGCTTTTGCATATGAAGCTAATATACCAATTATCTGCGAAACTGTATCACATTTTTACGCAGGATCACAAAATGTATGGTTTAAAATCCGAGAAATTTTCCGTCTAGCACAAAAATGGAGTCCTTCAATTCTATTTCTCGATGATATGGGAACTTTAGGAAGTCGACCGAGTGACCCAATGACAGTAACACAAAAAGGAGTGCTAACTCCAGTAATATTCAAAAATAAAAATGAATTACAAAAAACAAAAAAAGGTTACTCAGTAAAAGACTTAAGTCAAAAAGATTCCTGTCATAAAGAAATGACATTATTGACTCATTTTCTTATTGAACTAGATGGTTTACAAAAACGCCAGAATGTAATTGTTATGGGTGCTACACACTCCTTAGAAGGCATGGACCGCGCTCTATTACGACCTGGACGTTTTGAAAGAATTTTATGGTTAAAACCCTTAAACCAAGGACAACGGATAAATTTACTCCAACATAATTTTAAACGCGTTGGACATACTTTAACTACAGAAAACTGGCAATTATTAGGGCCTTTAACAGAAGGACTAACAGGTGCAAGTTTACAAAGTATTGCTGATAAAATCATCCTTCAAAACAAAGGAGTTTCCAAGATAACTTGTTCACAAGTAGAAAAAGCACTCCAAGACCTTCAGAAACAAATTTCTATTCAAAAATACCATAAAAAAGAAAACCCTGAACTAAATAAACTTAAAGGTTTAGGTATGCGAAAATGGTGGACTGATGAAATTAGTAACCGAATGGCTAATATCCCGACAACGGGTTGGAATACTTATTATGCTCACGAACCACTTGGTGATTGGTATCAACAAGCTTTTGTAGAAAGTAAAAACTTACCAAAATGGGATCAAGAAGTCGCGGATGAAACTTAACGCGACTTTACGACCCATTCAAAAAAAACTTTATGCTACAATAAATTAGAGGGCTTGTAGCTCAGTGGACTAGAGCACGTGGCTACGAACCACGGTGTCAGGGGTTCGAATCCCTTCTTGCCCGTTACGAAGAAAATTTGAAAATTAATCTTAATTAAATAAGATAAAAATGCGTAAATTGATTGGCTTTTTTGCTTTCATTTTAGGTTTCATTGCCATTAATTCACCTAGCCAAGCGTACCCAATCTTCGCCCAACAAGGGTATGAAGAACCACGTGAAGCAACAGGACGTATTGTATGTGCAAACTGTCACTTAGCACAAAAACCTGTAGATTTAGAATTACCTCAATCTGTATTCCCAGATAGTGTATTTGAAGCTAATATCCACATTCCTTATGACCAACAACTTAAACAAGTTTTAGGTAATGGTAAAAAAGGTGGTTTAAATGTAGGTGCTGTTTTAATCTTACCTGAAGATTTTGAAATTGCTCCTAAGGATCGTATTCCAGAAGAGATTTCAGCTAAAGTTGGAAAACTATTTTTCCAACCATACAGTGCTGATAAGAAGAACATTGTTGTTGTAGGACCACTTCCAGGTAAAAAATACACTGATATGGTTTTCCCTATCTTATCACCTAAAGACCCGAAAAACTTCCTTAAGTACCCAGTATACCTAGGTGGTAACCGTGGTCGTGGACAAGTTTACCCTTCAGGTGAAAAGAGTAACAACACTGTTTACAATACACCACTAGCTGGTAAGATTACTGATGTTAAGACAAATGACGAAGGTAAAACTTTAGTTACTATTGTTAACTCAACAACAGAAAAATCAGCTACGGAAACAATTCCTGCAGGACCTACACTACTAGTTAAGGTAGGTGATACTGTTGAACAAGATCAACCTTTAACAAACAACCCGAATGTTGGTGGTTTTGGACAAGCTGATAGTGAAATTGTATTACAAAACCCGTTACGTGTGATTGGTTTAATTGCATTCCTTTTCACTATTTGTTTAGCTCAAATCTTCCTTGTACTGAAGAAGAAACAATTCGAGAAAGTTCAGTTAGCTGACATGAACTTCTAATTACATATTTATATTATTAATATTATGGCTATTTTTGGTTATGTTGGTTTTTTAGGAGCATCTCTTGGTGCTGCTTTAGTGTTATATCTTGGTTTAACAAAAATTAAACTTATTTAATACCACAAATTTTTTAATTCAAGACTATGGTTGAAGTATTATTATCAGGTATTGTATTAGGTTTAATTCCTGTAACAATTTTTGGTTTATTTGTTACTGCTTATCTTCAATATCGACGTGGAGATCAATTAAACTTCTAAAACAATCGAAATTCTTTTTTTGGTCCCTTGTATTTTTACAAGGGATCAAGCACTCGTAAAATTTATCTAGACTAGTAAATATTATTTGTGCTATCATTAATTTAACACCAAGGGATAGTAGTTCAATTGGTTAGAGCACCGCCCTGTCACGGCGGAAGTTGCGGGTTCGAGTCCCGTCTATCCCGTATCCTTGAAGAGAAATTAAAACTAAAGTAAAAGTTATTACTTATAAAGATTTTATTCCATTAGTATTAAATAGCGAACATCAGAATTATTTCTTTTTTCTTTAATACATTAGAAAACAAAAAAGCCATCAAGTATGCAATATACTTGATGGCTTTTTTTTTGTATCAATTAAATGGGCCGAGCTGGATTTGAACCAGCGTAGGCATAGCCAGCGGATTTACAATCCGCCTCCTTTAACCACTCGGACATCGACCCTTATCCTCCTAAAAGCTTTAAGCTTTTAGGAAGATATTATTCATAAAGCTAACTTCCAAGGAACTTAGGTTTATAAATAAAAGTTAACTTATAATAGACATTTAGTCAAGAGGACGTAAAGAAAGACTGTACTCAGTTTCACGGTTAATACCTTTTTCGAAACCAGCTACAGCTGCACGTGCACGACCTGCATGCCATAAATGACCTACCCAGAACATGAAACCTAAAACGAAGTGTGAACATGCTAACCAACTACGTGGGTTAACAAAGTTTACTGCGTTAATCTCAGTTGCTACACCACCTACAGAGTTTAATGAACCTAAAGGTGCGTGAGTCATGTATTCTGCAGAACGACGTTCTTGCCATGGCTGAATATCGTTCTTAAGTTTGTTTAGATCTAAACCGTTAGGACCACGTAGAGGTTCTACCCATGGACCACGGAAATCCCAGAAACGCATTGTTTCACCACCGAAGATAATCTCACCAGTAGGAGAACGCATTAAGTATTTACCTAAACCAGTTGGACCTTGAGCAGACGCTACGTTAGCACCTAAACGTTGGTCACGTACTAAGAAAGTAAATGCTTGAGCTTGAGAAGCTTCAGGACCTGTTGGACCGAAGAACTCACTTGGGTATGCAGTGTTGTTGTACCAAGACATAGGAACAGCAATTAGACCCATAGTCGCGATAGCAGCAAGACTGTAAGATAAGTAAGCTTCACCTGACCAGATGAATGCACGACGTGCCCATCCCCAAGGCTTAGTTAAGATGTGCCATAAACCACCAAAGATCTCTAGAGTACCAATCCAAATGTGGCCTCCAATGATATCTTCCATGTTATCTACACCACAAATCCACCCGTCACCACCGAAGAAAGAACGGAATAAGTAACCGAAGATTGGACCTGGACTTAAAGTTGGGTTAGAGATGACACGAACATCACCACCACCTGGAGCCCAAGTATCGTAAACACCACCTAAAAGAGTAGCTTTAATAACAAGAAGCCATGCACCACAACCTAATAAGATTAAGTGGATACCTAAGATAGTAGTCATCTTGTTTTTATCTTTCCATGTGTAACCAAAGAAAGGGAAAGATTCTTCTAAAGTTTCAGGACCTACTAAGGCGTGGTAAAGACCACCAAAACCTAATACAGCAGAAGAGATTAAGTGTAATACACCAGAAACAAAGTACGGGTAAGTATCAATAACTTCACCACCAGCTCCAACACCATAACCTAAAGTAGCTAAGTGTGGAAGAAGGATTAAACCTTGTTCGTACATTGGTTTTTCTGGAACGAAGTGTGCAACTTCAAATAAGTTCATTGCACCAGCCCAGAAAACAATTAAACCAGCGTGAGCAACGTGAGCACCTAATAATTTACCTGAAAGGTTAATTAAACGTGCGTTACCAGACCACCAAGCAAAACCTGTAGTCTCTTGGTTACGGCCACCAAGTAAAAGTGTTTCATTAAAGAGCGTTTCCACGTGGTAATACCTCCTCTGGGAATACTAGTTTTTCATGTGGTTGATCTTGAACAGCCATCCAAGAACGGATACCTTCGTTCAATAAGATGTTTTTAGTGTAGAATGTTTCGAATTCTGGATCTTCAGCTGCACGAATTTCTTGTGAAACGAAGTCATAAGCACGAAGGTTTAAAGCTAAACCTACTACACCAATAGCACTCATCCAAAGACCTGTTACTGGTACAAATAACATAAAGAAGTGAAGCCAACGCTTGTTAGCGAATGCTACACCAAAGATTTGAGACCAGAAACGGTTAGCAGTAACCATTGAATAAGTTTCTTCTGATTGAGTTGGGTTGAATGCACGGAAAGTATTTGCACCATCACCATCTTCGTATAGAGTGTTCTCTACAGTTGCACCGTGAATCGCACATAAAAGAGCGGCACCTAGAACACCAGCTACACCCATCATGTGGAACGGGTTAAGTGTCCAGTTGTGGAAACCTTGGAAGAATAAGATGAAACGGAAGATACCAGCAACACCAAAACTTGGAGCGAAGAACCAACCAGATTGACCTAAAGGGTAAATTAAGAATACAGAAACGAAAACTGAAATTGGAGCAGAGAATGCAATAGCATTGTATGGACGGATTTTAACCGAACGTGCAATTTCAAATTGACGTAACATGAAACCAATTAAACCAAAAGCACCGTGTAGTGCAACGAAAGTCCAAAGACCTCCTAATTGACACCAACGAGTAAAGTTACCTTGAGCTTCAGGACCCCATAAAAGTAATAGGGAGTGTCCTACACTGTTTGCTGGTGTAGAAACCGCTGCTGTTAAGAAGTTACAACCTTCTAAGTAAGAACTTGCTAAACCATGAGTGTACCAAGAAGTTACAAATGTTGTACCAGTAAACCAACCACCTACTGCAAAGTATGCACAAGGGAATAAAAGAATACCAGACCAACCTACAAATACAAAACGATCACGTCGTAACCAATCATCAAGATCGTCAAACAAACCACGTTGATCTTTTACATCACCTAAGGCAATAGTCATATAGTTTTTTAATATAAATACAAGAAACTTAAAATTGTTTCTTTCTTATATACTATATACTGTATTTTAGTACGACTTTAGTTTACTATAAAAAAAGCGGATAGCGGGACTCGAACCCGCAGCTTTAGCTTGGAAGGCTAAGGTATTACCCTTATACGATATCCGCACTCCCCAGATAGGATTTGAACCTATGACCCATCGGTTAACAGCCGATCGCTCTACCACTGAGCTACTGAGGATCTTGTATTTTTACGTCTAAGTTATAACGTACTTAAAAAGTACCGATAAATAACTTAGACGGTTCTTTTAAAATAATAACAAAAAGGTTTAAAACCAACAAGTGTAATTTCGATAAGAACTTTATTAATAATCAATTCTTCCTGTAACTTTCAACCAATTCTGAGCTTCAATATAGTTATCAGGGGCTAAACGTATAGCTTCTAACCAATAATCAGCTGCTTTATCAAAAAGAATTTTTGATACTTGATCTTGCCCTAATTCCATTGCTTGTTCCCCACGATAATGGTAAATAACCGCAATATTATTTAAGGCTTGTGGAAGTGAAGGATTTCGTTCTAATGCTTGAGCATAATAATCTAAAGCTCTTGCATGATCTCCATTACTTGTATGTATTAAACCTATATTATATAAAATAAAACTTCGATCGTATGCATCAGATTCTAGCCGAAGCGCCTCAAAATAATTTTGAAGCGCTTCAGCATATTCACCCTCAGCCTGGGCTGACATACCATCACGATAATAAGCAAAAGCTTCTTTTTCTCGTTTTGGCGTTGGTAAAGTTTGTAATAAAATATCTGCTATAACACCGAACGTTTTATCAATAAAATTAGCATTTCGTTGGGTTCTAGGCATTCTATATTTTTATTATTAAATTACCAGCTTGATTTTGTAACCCCAGGAAGTAACCCTTCATGAGCCATTTCACGGAAGACGTGACGTGATACTCCAAAATCACGGTAAACCGCTTTTGGACGTCCAGTCACTTGGCAACGTGATTCTGTTCGAACAGGACTACTATTCTTAGGTAAGCTTTGAATCAATGCATGAATACGTAAACGCGTCCCTAAACTAGTTGCGCGTTTCATTTGGTCTTTCAACCATACACGCAAACTTAAATATTTTTGACTTAAATGCTTACGTTTAATATTTCGTGCAATTACACTCTTTTTTGCCATTTTAAATTATCCAATTAATTTAAGATTTTGGTAACGTAGCTTCATAACGAGCTTTAGCTTTACGGTATGCAATTTGAGCTTCAATTAAATCCGGAGGTGTGGATGCTTCTTCTAAAGCTGCTTTAGCTTTAGATAAGCTTTCTTCAACACTTTCTTTTTCTAATGAAGTACCAGACTCAGCCTGGTTTACAATTAAAGTTAAAGAATTATCTTTTACAGTAGCGAAACCGCCCATAACTGCAAATGATAACCATTCTTTATTCTCATTACGTAAACGTAACGGCCCAATTTCTAAAGCTGTTAATAAAGGAGCGTGGTTAGGTAAAATACCCATTAAACCTGTAGTTGTAGAAAGCAAAGCTTCTTCTACAGGACCATCCCAAAGTATACAATCTGGAGTAATAAGTGATACTTTTAAAGTCATTCTTAATTTTTACCCTCCAATGTTACTTTTTGTTTGCACGCTCAATAGCTTCATCAATATCTCCTACTAAGTAGAATGATTGTTCTGGTAATTCATCTAATTCACCAGAAAGAATCATATTGAATCCACGGATTGTTTCTGCAAGGCTTACATATTTACCAGGGGACCCAGTAAATACTTCAGCTACGAAGAAAGGTTGTGATAAGAAACGTTCTAATTTACGAGCACGTGCTACAGTTAAACGGTCTTCTTCTGATAATTCATCAAGACCAAGAATTGCAATAATATCTTGTAATTCTTTATAACGTTGTAAAGTACCTTTTACACGTTGAGCACAAGTGTAGTGCTCGTCTCCAACGATCCATGGTTGAAGCATTGTAGACTTAGAATCTAATGGATCTACTGCAGGGTAAATACCTTTTGCTGCTAAGTTACGTGAAAGTACTGTTGTAGCATCTAAGTGTGCGAACGTTGTAGCCGGAGCTGGATCAGTTAAATCATCCGCTGGTACGTATACTGCTTGGATTGATGTAATAGAACCATCTTTAGTAGAAGTAATACGTTCTTGTAAACCACCCATTTCTGTTGCTAGAGTTGGTTGGTAACCTACTGCAGAAGGCATACGACCTAATAAAGCTGATACTTCTGAACCTGCTTGTACAAAACGGAAAATATTATCAATGAATAATAAAACGTCTTGCTTGTTTACATCACGGAAGTATTCCGCCATAGTTAAAGCAGTTAAACCTACACGCATACGCGCACCTGGTGGTTCGTTCATTTGACCGTAAACTAATGCTACTTTAGACTCAGAAAGGTTCTTATCGTTAATAACGCCAGACTCTTTCATTTCTTGATAAAGGTCATTACCTTCACGTGTACGTTCACCTACACCACCAAATACAGATACACCACCGTGCGCTTTTGCGATGTTGTTGATTAATTCCATGATTAGAACAGTTTTACCTACACCTGCTCCACCAAATAAACCAATCTTACCACCACGACGGTAAGGTGCTAATAAATCTACTACTTTAATACCTGTTTCAAAGATTGATAACTTAGTATCTAAATTAGTAAATTCTGGAGATGGGTGGTGAATAGGTAAAGTATCATTTGTACCTACATCACCTAATTCATCTACAGGTTCACCTAGTACATTGAAAATACGACCAAGTGTAGCTTCACCTACAGGAACACTTAATGCATCACCAGTATCAATTACCTCTAATCCACGGATTAGACCATCTGTTGCACTCATTGAAACAGCACGTACAACATGATCACCTAATAATTGTTGAACTTCACATGTAATAGAGAAGTCTTCACCTGATTCATAACGACCTTTAATAACTAAAGCGTTATAAATGTTTGGCATTTGTCCCGCTGGGAACGTTACATCGACAACAGGGCCAATTACTTGGCTAATTACACCTATTGTTTTTTTATCTGTAGAAACAACCATTTTTTTTATGAATTTTACCTTTGAGGCAATATTATTATTTTTTGTTAACTAGATTAGTTCAACAAAAGCCTCTATTTTTCCTACTCAAATTATAATTCTTTTCTAATAATGAACAACGAACCTAGTTTTGACCTGGGTTACGGCTTGGATCATTAGAAAGGAAACCAAAGATAAACAGTGATACAAAGAAAATCACAACTGTATAAACCAGAATCTTTAAAGCAATCATAAAAAACCTTTTTTCTTTATAGTAGCACAAGGTCTTTATGGAATCCATAAACGTAGACTTTGTGCATAATATAATATTAAATCCGCACAAGTTGCCCATGTCTTTATACTAAATCTAGTTGATATTTTCTTTAAAGCAACTTGTTGGAGAATCCAATATACTATTCGAATTTTTTGTGTTAATAAAACTTCATTTTCCTTTAATTCGGTTAATTTAACTAAGTCAGATTCTTCACGAGGAGTTAATGTTTTTCGTGAATCACGGTACGCCTTAGTTAATTCCTTCAAATTTAATGGAGGTAAATCATCCAGAGTAGTTAGACAAACTGATAAAAAATGTCGATTAACCCAATACTCTTGTGGTGAAGGTTTTTGAATAAAAAGGGACCAACCTGAAATATCTAAGGAATACAGTAAGTAATGAACAAGTAAACCAAAGAATATTTTTGGTTTGATCTTCTTTTTTAATTCAAAGTTTAAAAATATACAAAAAACAAATAATGAAACTTTTAGATAACGGGTAAAAGGGATCAACCATAACAAACACACTGAAAGGGTCGAATTAGGTGAAAAGTCAACCCAGTGGAAATTTTGGCCTTTTAAATATCCTAAACCCATAGAGCGATTTATTTTACAAGTATCAAATGGTATCGTTACTTGAATATATCTGATTTCACCCCCAGGAAAAACAGCTTTTAAAACACTCCCTACTTCATAAAAAATTTGAAAATCTAAAATAAAAACAAACGTTTCTTTTGGATAAAATTTTATAGTTTCTATCTCGGGGTCTGGTCTAAGCACCAACCGCTTCTTTTGCGGCATACATTACTTCGATTGATATTGTATTTACTCCTTCATCACGAGCATATTTTTCCGTATTTCGTTTGATTTTACCTCGAACAAAACCTGGAATTTTATTTAATTCTTTTTGAGCATCTGGAGTCCACTTGAATGAATCTTCAGTAGATAAAGCTTTTGTAATAACTTCTTTAGTATCATGTCCACCAAAAATCTCAAGTAAGTGATCTTCCATTCCTAAGCTGAAAGAATTATAAACTAAATCAGCTATTTGGTTTGATCCTTCATAGCCTAAAAAAGGTCGGTAACCTAACGGGAAATTTTGAATATGAACCGGTGCAGAAATAACCCCACATGGAATATCTAATCGTTTACCAATATGTCGTTCCATTTGTGTACCAAAAATTGCTGCCGGTTCTAGACGCGCAATCATATCTCCAACTTGTGTATGGTCATCTGTAATAAATACTTCATCTACATACCCCTGAACTTGTTCTCTAAACCAATCTGCATCATAAGTACAATAAGTACCCGCACAAACAACATTAATCCCCATTTCACGAACTAGAACTTTTGTCATAGCAGCTGCATGTGTTGAATCTCCAAATACAACAGCTTTTTTATTAGTTAAATTTTGACAATCGATTGAACGAGAAAACCAGGAAGCTTGTGATACGAATTGACTTTGATTTTTGATATAAGAACTAAAGTCTGCTTTTTGATTAACATCAACTTTATTAATAAGTTGTTGAATTTCCTTAACCATTTCACTTGTTTCTACAACACCCATTGGGATACGTGACACATAATCCATACCGTACTTCGTTTTTAAGTACTCTGCCGTCATTAGACCAACTTCACGGTAAGGTACTAAATTAAACCAAGCTTTTGGCAATTTAGAAAGAGTTTCAATTTTTCCACCTTCCGGAACAATAGCGTTTACTTCAATACCTAAGTCTTCTAATAAGCGACAAAGCTCGCGGCAATCATGAGTATGGTGAAATCCTAAAGTGAAAAAGCCTAATAAATTAACTGAAGGTTTTTTAGTCTTTTCTGTATCGATCGTTTTATTACGTTCTGCTTTTTCTAGACAGAAGCGAACTATCTGTTCTAAAGTACGATCAGCAGCTTGAAGTTCGTTAACACGATAATGATTAACATCTGCTAATAAAACATTAGCATCTGAATCAGATGTTGCCCGGTCAACAAAATTTTGTAAATCTTCTTGTAAAATACTTGAAGTACAAGTTGGGGTTAAGACGATTAAATCTGGTTTTTCTTCTTTATCTTTACGAACAATATTCTCTACTACTTTTTCTTGTGAACCTCGTGCTAGAACATGGCGATCTACAATACTTGCAGTTACGGGAGTAAAATCACGTTCACGTTCTAACATCGAACGCATAACATTAAAATAATCATCACCCAATGGTGCATGCATAATAGCATGTACGTTTTTGAACGATGATGCTACCCGTAATGTCCCAATATGGGCAGGTCCTGCATACATCCAATAAGCTAATTTCATCTTTAATTTTTTTCTATTTAAAAGTTTAACTTTATTTTAGAATTAACTTACTCATACCAGGAATATAACTAAATAAAGAATATAACTAAAAAAATGACTAGAATTAAAACTATCTTACACATTTCAATAATAAAACTAATAGATTTCTTTTAATATATAACTAATAATACAATTAAAACAAAGAAAAATAAAGAGGATTTTGTTTGAAATAGTGAATGAAGTACAAACCCCCTACAGAAAAGTTTTCTTTCTATATATAAATACCTGCTACTAGATTTGAACTAGTGACACCCCGCGTATGAGACGGGTGCTCTAACCAGCTGAGCTAAGCAGGCTTTAAGATTCTTCTAATACCCCCAAGGGAATTCGAATCCCTGTTTCCTCCGTGAAAGGGAGATGTCCTCGGCCTCTAGACGATGGGGGCCTAAACATTTTTTTTATTTAAAATGCCTGGCATCGGCTATCTTCCCGGTAAGTTACCCTACAAGTATTTTCGCTGTCCAACCTTTAACGACTCAATTCGGAATGGATGAGTGTGCTTTGTGCTGAACTAAAGATACCAGACAAATTATATAAATTTTTATTAAAGTCAAACTCGTTCGACCTATTAGTATATCTCAGCTACACCGATTACCCGGCTTACACTTGATACCTATCAAACAGCTAGTCTTGCTGTGGTCTTATAAAGAGAGTACTCATCTTGAAGTTGGCTTCCCACTTAGATGCTTTCAGCGGTTATCCGAACCAAACATGGCTACCCAGCGTTTCCCTTTTAAAGAACTGGTACACCAGAGGTTTGTCCTCCCCGGTCCTCTCGTACAAAGGAAGGCTCTTCTCAATACTCTAACGCATACACCGGATATGGACCAAACTGTCTCACGACGTTCTGAACCCAGCTCATGTACCGCTTTCATGGGCGAACAGCCCAACCCTTGGGACGCCCTTCCGCCCCAGGTTGCGATAAGCCGACATCGAGGTGCCAAACCTCCCTGTCGATGTGAACTCTTGAGGGAGATTAGCCTGTTATCCCTAGAGTAACTTTTATCCGTTGAGCGACGGCCCTTCCACTCGGAACCGTCGGATCACTAAGGCCGACTTTCGTCCCTGCTCGACTTGTAGGTCTCGCAGTCAAGCTCCCTTCTGCCTTTACACTCTACAGCTGATTTCCGTCCAGCTTGAGGGAACCTTTGCACGCCTCCGTTACCTTTTAGGAGGCTTCCGCCCCAGAAAAACTACCCGCCTGACACTGTTCTCTAACCTGTTGAAGGTTTAGAGTTAGGGGTCTAGCTTGATTAGAGTGGTATCTCACCGTTGGCTCCTTCTTCCCCGGAAGGAAAAATTCAACGCCTCCCACTTATCCTGCGCAAACCAAGCCCGAACCCAATGCCAAGTTATAGTAAAGCTTCATAGGGTCTTTCTGTCCAGGTGTATGTAGTCCGCATCTTCACAGACATTTCTATTTCGCCGAGTCTCTCTCCGAGACAGTACCCAGATCATTACGCCTTTCGTGCGGGTCGGAACTTACCCGACAAGGAATTTCGCTACCTTAGGACCGTTATAGTTACGGCCGCCGTTCACTGGGGCTTCAGTCGCTAGCTTCGCATACGCTAACCAACTTCCTTAACCTTCCAGCACTGGGCAGGCGTCAGCCCCCATACATCATCTTTCGAATTAGCGGAGACCTGTGTTTTTGATAAACAGTTGCCTGGGTCTGGTCACTGCGACCTATAAATAGGTACCCCTTCTCCCGAAGTTACGGGGCCATTTTGCCGAGTTCCTTAGAGAGAGTTATCTCGCGCCCCTTGGTCTTCTCGACCTACCCACTTGTGTCAGTTTGTGGTACAGGTCAATTTTTATTGATTGCAGGATGGGATTTTCTTGGAAGTCTCAGTGTAATTCAGCCTTTTTTCGTCGGCTGCACTTCAAACGACTTCGTCCCCCAGTGCTAATAAAAATTGAGTACAGGAATATTGACCTGTTTGCCATCGACTACGCCTTTCGGCCTGATCTTAGGTCCTGACTAACCCCCCATGGACGAGCCTTGTGGAGGAACCCTTAGGTTTTCGGGGCATCGGATTCTCACCGATGTTTTCGCTACTCAAGCCGACATTCTCACTTCTGCTTCGTCCACCCTTTCTCACGAAAGGACTTCACCCTATAGCAGAACGCTCCCCTACCAAGAATATGGTATTCTTTCACAGCTTCGGCAGAATCCTTAGTCCCGTCCATTTTCGGCGCAAAGACGCTCGACCAGTGAGCTGTTACGCACTCTTTAAAGGATGGCTGCTTCTAAGCAAACCTTCTGGCTGTTTATGCATCTTCACCTCCTTTAACACTTAGGATTCATTTAGGGGCCTTAGCTGGTGATCTGGGCTGTTTCCCTCTCGACAATGGAGCTTATCCCCCACTGTCTCACTGCTCAATAGAAAGCATTTCTAGTATTCTTAGTTTGCTACGATTTGGTACCAGTCTCCCGGCCCGCACCGATACAGTGCTTTACCCCTAGAAAGCCCATTATTGAGCGCTGCGCCTCAACACATTTCGGGGAGAACCAGCTAGCTCCGGATTCGATTGGCATTTCACCCCTAACCACAACTCATCCGCCGATTTTTCAACATCGGTCGGTTCGGACCTTCACTGCATGTTACTGAAGTTTCATCCTGGTCATGGTTAGATCATCCGGGTTCGGGTCTATATATAGTGACTTAACGCCCTGTTCAGACTTGCTTTCGCTGAGGCTTCAAAGATCCTTTTTAACCTGCCACTACATATAACTCGCCGGCTCATTCTTCGACAGGCACGCGGTCAGAGTAAAACTCCTCCCACTGATTGTCAACATATGGTTTCATGTTCTATTTCACTCCCCTACTGGGGTTCTTTTCACCTTTCCCTCGCGGTACTTATACGCTATCGGTCACTCAGGAATATTTAGCCTTACGAGGTGGTCCTCGTGGATTCACACGGGATTTCACGGGTCCCATGCTACTCGGGATAAAACCAAAGGATTTTTAAGTTCAGTTACTGGACTTTCACCGTCTACGGTACAACATTCAATTGTTTCACTAATTCCTTATTTTGTCCTTTTTTCAGTTTTTCCCACGACCCCAATAAATTTTTATTGGTTTAGGCTGTTTCCATTTCGCTCACCACTACTTTGGAAATCGCTTTTGCTTTCTATTCCTCTAGCTACTAAGATGTTTCAGTTCGCTAGGTTACTTCCTATTTCTATTATGAATTTAAGAAAAGGTACTATGAGGTTGCCCTATTCGGGAATCTCCGAGTCAACGTTTGTGCTCAACTCGTCGGAGCTTTTCGCAGTTGCCCACGCCCTTCATCAACTCTGAGTGCCTAGGTATCCACCAAATGTTTTGATTTTGTTCAACTTTATATTGAATTTTTTAGTTTTTAACTTTATTACGGGTTTTGGAGGTAAGCGGATTCGAACCGCTGACTTTTGCCTTGCAAGGGCAACACTCTACCAACTGAGTTATACCCCCGTTGGTAAAACCACCATGGGCTATAGGAGACTCGAACACCTGACCCCGCCCTTATCAGGGGCGTACTCTAACCAACTGAGCTAATAGCCCGTACCCGGTTTATTTTGTAATTGTTATTTTTTTTTTAGGAGGTAATCCAGCCACACCTTCCAGTACGGCTACCTTGTTACGACTTCACCATAGTCACTGATCCTACCTTAGGCGCTCTCCTCCTAAAAGGTTAGATGCACGATTTCGGGCATTACCAACTTCCATGGTGTGACGGGCGGTGTGTACAAGACCCGAGAACGTATTCACCGCAGTATGGCTGACCTGCGATTACTAGCGATTCCAACTTCATGCAGGCGAGTTGCAGCCTGCAATCCGAACTAAGATCGAGTTTTTGAGGTTAGCTTGCCTTCGCAGGGTAGCATCTCTTTGTCTCGACCATTGTAGCACGTGAGTCGCCCAAGATGTAAGGGGCATGCTGATTTGACGTCATCCTCACCTTCCTCCGGTTTATCACCGGCAGTCTCTCTAGATTATAACTAAAGACAAGGGTTGCGCTCGTTGCGGGACTTAACCCAACACCTCACGGCACGAGCTGACGACAACCATGCACCACCTGTGTCTGCGCTATTAACTAAGTTAATAGACTTTTTACTTTCGTAAACGTTCGCAGCATGTCAATTCTTGGTAAGGTTCTTCGCGTTGCATCGAATTAAACCACATGCTCCACCGCTTGTGCGGGTCCCCGTCAATTCCTTTGAGTTTCATCCTTGCGAATGTACTCCCCAGGCGGCACACTTAACGCGTTAGCTTTTGCTCTGCAAATTGCAAAGCATAGTGTGCATCGTTTACAGCTAAGACTACTAGGGTATCTAATCCTATTTGCTCCCTTAGCTTTCGTCTCTCAGTGTCAGTTACGGCCCAGCAGAACGCCTTCGCCACCGGTCTTCCTCCCAATATCTACGCATTTCACCGCTACACTGGGAATTCTCTCTGCCCCTACCGAACTCAAGTGAGATAGTTTGCCTTGCTTTCCCAGGGTTGAGCCCTGATCTTTAACAAAACACTTTCCTCACCACCTACAGACGCTTTACGCCCAATAATTCCGAATAACGCTTGCATCCCCCGTCTTACCGCGGCTGCTGGCACGGAGTTAGCCGATGCTTATTCCTTGGATACCGTCAGAATTCTTCTCCAAGAAAAGAAGTTTACAACCCATGGGCCGTCATCCTTCACGCGGTATTGCTCCGTCAGGCTTTCGCCCATTGCGGAAAATTCCTTACTGCTGCCTCCCGTAAAAGTCTGGGCCGTGTCTCAGTCCCAGTGTGGCTGATCATCCTCTAAGACCAACTACTGATCGTCGCCTTGGTAAGCCATTACCTCACCAACTAGCTAATCAGACGCAAGCCTCGCCCTAGGAGAATTGCTTCTTTCACCTTCCGGTAATATGGGGTATTAGCAGTCGTTTCCAACTGTTGTACCCCGCCTAGGGGTAAGTTCTTACGTGTTACTCACCCGTTCGCCACTAAATTATTTAACACAAGTGCTAAATATTTCGTTCGACTTGCATGTATTAAGCATACCGCCAGCGTTCATTCTGAGCCAGGATCAAACTCGCCATCGAAGATCTTTAACTATATAAGTAATACTTAAATTTTTATTTAAAAGTATTTAGAAGATTTATTTTTATCTTTCATGGTTAAGTGTATACTACAAGGAATACACCGTCAATACCGTAGGTCTCTTTTTTATACACTAATAAAAAAAAGGATCGACTTTTGTTGGAGTTTTAATGAAATAAAGAA